ATTGGCACATTCAATGCAGTCCTACCTCATTCTATTTAATTACTGTTTCAACTTAGGTCCTTTACTGGTGAGCTCCACATACATATACCGTAGTGGACTTAATCCCAGATATGTTTTGCTTCGCACAATAAGAAACTTCGCAACCAGTTAGACCTCTATAGAGTGTGGCATTAGCTAACACAAATCAAAGAGCTGAGCTATTCATAGCGTGAGTTGTTCCTAAATAATCTTCACTGCATCATCATGGATGTAACTACTCTTTACTTATTTAACCCACCACTAAACGAAAAGCTAGCAACAAAGTGGAGTCCCAGGGTCTAGCCCTTCTGAAGAGTAAGCCACTCTGTAAAGAACCCCCATACTCTAAATGAACTTGGTTAGGGCTTTGAACTGTAAGGGCAGAGTGATTTTTCCAGTAAAGACTCTGTGGATAATTTGAATGCTGAAAGGTTTCGAATAATGTCTTCTGTTAGATATTGCCATTAGTATTGCCAAAAGTACTCTTTTCTTTCATATACTGACAGTCCACCCCTAATGCCTTACTTAAGTAAGCACTATCTTTTCCTGAGTAAACACAGCGCCAACTTTATAATAAGTAAAGTCAAATAGTCAAGTATTTTCTAGTTGGTAAATTTATATAATGAAAAGCTCTAAATATTTCCAATTCGACCAACTTTTCTCTAACAAGGAGCTCAGGCAAAGATGCTTCGATACTAGGAAGGCACAAGGTCTCGTCCCCTTCACCCGCACACCGGAGCAGTCTCCTTTCGTTCATGAGATAAGATGAATCGCTAAGAGTGAGCTTCTGCACAGTAGAGGATCTGAACTCATAAGGCTCGCAGAGGACTCAATGAAGAGTGCTCTAAAAAAAACCTCCTCGCATCTAAGTTTTAAAAAACAGGTGGGTGTAAAAATCCCAAATTGACAGATCTCTATCATCATGTACATGAAACATCAAAAACGGAAAAAAAACTACAACCCGAAAAACAACCACCTGTCAATTGAACTATAGGCAGACCTCTTGAGCTACTCACAGCAAGTCCGGTGGCATTGTAGCCCACACTCGCCCATCCCTATGCTTAAACAACCCCCAAAAGACCCCTATGAAAGCAGAAATCAACAGCTTGAGTCTTCTTGGCAGGTGCCTCTTGGCAGCCAAACTAGCTCTATTTAAATTGTAGGTCGCATGAGCCACCATAATGAGCATTTAGACTTGACCAAACCGCGACAGCATACGGACATTAGAAGCTCTAAAATAAAGCAGACTCAACTGGACAGTACCTGCACATGACATACGGCTTAGAGCAGTGCAGTTGCCTTCTTTCTTTGTTCACCTACATTTTCTTGTTCTTTATTGAATTGGATTTGACTGAGGACAAGACGCGCTGCTAGTGCTAGTTTCAGTAAGCCTGTCTCTTCTAGAGGAAAGCAAAGCAGGTAAGAAGAGCTCCTATTTTCATACTCTAAGCTTGGATAATCCGCATCAAGAAGATTCGAACCCCTGCTAGCACAGCGTAAGACAACCAGTCAATCCGGAGTTTAGTAGAACGCGCTTTTAGTCTTTCTTTCTTGCACAGAAATATAAGTTTCTAGGTGAAAGCTCTGTTTATCCAATTACATATTAATACCGGAAGATTCTGATGGCATCACTTTCTCTCGCATAAGGTCCAGTTGATATCAAACAAAGGTGGATCCCGCTGATTTTCTCACCCGGTGGCGAAATGCAAGTCTTTACAGTGCCCGGGATTTGGTCCATAAGGGGTAAAGATCCGCATTACTAACCTACAATCCGCGGGTGGATAAGCAGATACACGGTCTTGCGCTTCGCAAACATTTGAAGAACTATCTTCTCGCGCCACCGACAACCTTTTTTTTTGCTTTTATGATTTATCCACATTCCCCCATAAAACCCTATCTTCCTTAGTGATATCTTCACTATTATTCTTCGGTTTCCTTTTCACGGCATGGACGGCTACCCCATTGGGGGTACTCAGCCCATCTGTAATGGCCAAGTGGCAAAGCTCAAGTATATGACTTCCTTGCCTAGTTGGTAGTTAGTTAGAATAAGTACTCGACAGCCAAGCCAGGCCAACTATACACCGAACCAAGCCGACTCTGTCCATTACCCTTCGCGAGCCAAGCTTTTTCCGTTGCCTGATCTTATCAAGATACGTACCTTGAATATCATTACTGTTAGTTAGTATGAACAGGCCAGGCACTGCAAGCCAGAAAGCTCCCCACAATTTCTTGATTTGAAGCAGTTTGGAGGTAGTCTCCTTCTTCTAGTTACGATTCGCCCTCGTCTGTCACTATAGATGTTCTAGCTTGGCCAACCTTTCCTTTCTCATAGGAATGGAGAGAGCAGAGCAACCAAGATCAGCACCTCAACCAGCCCTTTACATATTAAAAAAAGCAGGAGCAACTTTCCACCTCGACTCCTTCCTTCCCCTCATTCTAAGCCCGGCCACCTTTTCTTGTTTCAGTAGTTCTCCCCGCGAGCTAGGCCATCTTCTCTCCTTTTGTCTAGTTAGCCGGTTCTGATTGCAGCTTCCTATTTTCCTATTATTGTTTTTCTTCCATCGAGAAGCCATTCTTCATAAGTCAATAACTGGGATGGGAGCCAGTGTCATTAAGTGGCCTATCAGAATACAGGTAGCAACCATACGCACTTGGCTGATAAATCCTGCTCATAAGCCAGGTCTGTGTGCCGAGTACAGCCGTTGCCTCAGGGGAAGCGAACAAAGTCATTGGAATAGTTTATTTATTGTATTGGGTGGGTCCTTCTCTTCTCATTTCAAGATCGATCATCTCGAATCTCGGGCTGAATAACCTACTCTTCCTCCGATCTGTAAAGATGAATTTCCATACCTAGCCTTGTTCTTATATGAGTTTCATGAGTACGATCTAGACTATACTTATTTTCTCAGGTACCAGAGAAAGAGTAAGAACACCTGCGTTCCAGTATACCATCCTTCCATGCAGTAGTAATCCCCCCTCTAACTAAAAAAGTAAGTTGAGATTCAAAGCATTCCCGTAAGCTAGTAAGTCAATCAAAGCTATAACTCTATTTGTTAGTTTCAGGAAACTGGTACATATTTCTAATAATAATATATATCTTAATATTATTATTTGGTATTTACCAATTTTAGACTAAGCATAAATTCATTTTGAAAGAAAAGGGAAATCCCCTGAAATAAAGGATTTTTACGGAGTTCGGACCACCAGTACTACGTCTCCGCCGACCACTCACCTTGCTCGGATTAACTCACCAAAGTCTGCTTTCGCCCACCTGGCTAGGCAGCTGAGTGCCTGTACAAGTTGGAAATCGATTCGGTGTTACAACGCCACCACCACCGAGATCGATCCCGATGTCACCTTTCAAGAACTGTAGATTAATCTAATCTCTCACACTTACTAGATGTACTAGAGTATAGGACTTGGTGAGAGGTTGAACTAATATGCATGTGCCCACAGGGAACAAAGGTTCTCTCTGTTGTTCTTCCGTACGCTCGCCTGATAAGTCTTTTGGCTTAGCTATATGTAGACCCTGGCGTGGATTGCTCCTTACCTAGCTCCCCATGCTAACTGCCGAATCTCCCTGGCTTGCAGCGAACATAATCCGTTAATTACCTTGCTTAGGATGGCTGCCGTAAACCATATCAACTTCCCATGACGTGTGGGTCCTGATATGGAAACGTGAGCTACTTGGACTCAGGGAATTTGAAGCTGCATGCTGCTTGTACATCTATTCGTAACAAAACAGCAGAGACGTGATCCTTTCGCTCAGGCCTCAGGTTGGTTTGCGTTCTGCATGCAGATCAGATCATGTACTTCTCCTTTGAATCATCGTATCTCCTCATCTGCTTATCTCTTCATTTGAATTTTTTTATCTCGTCAACCTGAACACGTACACAAGAACACAAGCTGCTACAAATATTTGTATCGTGACGTTAGTACTACCAGCTAGCATAAAAATTTGTATCATGTGTCCTCAGTACTACTAGCACTTCACACTGGAAAAATTGATTAGCAAATTGGAAAATCCAATACATCACCAAACAGGTTTCAACACCTATTAACACTGGTATTTTTGCTACCGTCCAAGGTCCTACAAACTTATTAACAAATAGGTTACAAGAACTATTGCTTTGCAATGTTACATGGGGCCAGTATATTTTCTCTCGCTTCCTTCTTGCTGCGCCCTTATATGAGCTCTTGTGGCCAAAATCGATGCAGCTATCACTACAGACCTTCCTTCTGGCTGAGTGCAGTGCAGGCCTGACTCCGCGACCGATAGAATTCTGATCCAGCCGGTGTGCCTTCTCGAATGCATAGAACCGACCTATGTTCGCAGCCAAAAAAAATATAAAAATAAAGCGAGCAAAACGCTAGAAACTTCCATTTACTTTGCAGGATGTAGTAGAAACTAGAAACCAATTACCCGAGTCCCCATTCGAGATACGTGACACTATTCTAGCCAAACCAATTGACCATAACTATCCGATTGCAACATGATTTCAACAAAACGAGGAAAGTATCGGAAATACCACTATCTAGTACATCTAATCTGCTCCCTAAAGTGTTAAACACAAAGGTGCTCCGAAATGAACAAGTAATACGTATGGATGATCGCCGAAAGCAAAATCTAATGCGGACGCTTACGAACATACTCCAAAATTAGCTCTCCAAAGCAAGGAAAAACGGCAAAGCCAGAAAAGTTCTCCAGGAAATCACACTAACTTTTTTTTCTACATAGACTCGTATGATTATGAATCAAAAGCAAAACATCCTAGAAAACCACGAATCGAGGCGTGCATGTGCCAAAAAAAAAATATCAGAACAAACATTTTTGAACGTGGGAACACAAAACTTTTCCAAGTACACACAGCCTACGCGGCATTGATCCGACGCCAAAAAAATTCACCAGGAGTGCTCGCTCTGCCACAAAATCCAAACCCAAACGCATCAAAACTGCATGCGAAATGCACCATACGTATCCCCGCGAAAACGAATGCACGTACAGAGGTAAGCGACTCGGGGGCGCTCGGGCTCGATCTCGGCGGTGACGCGCAGGATGGGCGCGATGCTGCTGAGCGTGGACGGGACGACCTCGTTGTCGAACACCTCCATGGAGAAGGTCGCCATGCCCAGGTGGGAGGGGAGGCAGGTGAAGAAATAGAGGTCCGGCCTTGCGTGCCCGTGGCTATTTATACGTCAATCCAACGGCCAAGATCAGCTGCTTCTCGGGAAAGGGAACCGCGGGGGAGATCGGAGGCGTCGGTGTGGTGGAAATGCTGAGCTCCGCTGCTTGGTGAGGGGTTTCTCTGTCTGGACGGTGGGGCGAGCGTCGTGGCTGGCCGCTGGAACACTTCGCTGCCTTTTTTTCACCTTTAAATTCGCTTACACACTAGGAAATGTTCTGCTGACAGCAGTGCCCCACAACGTTCAGCTTCGAAGAGGGTCTGTTTTTCTGTATAGAAAAGATTACAAGGTTCACACCTTTTGCTTTCTGCCGTTTCTCGGGCCCAGTGTCAGTGAGATGCAAGAATGACGTGTGAGTTAGTGGGGGTGCTTGCTGGTAGGAAATATTCAGGCCCTTTTCATCCGCGACGCGATACCGGAGTTATACGGTGTCCGACCCGGCTCTTTTGTCCTTTTGTTCGCAGAAGGGAGATCCTGTGCGCTAGCTATATCTGTTATGGATGGAGCCCTCACTCAACCGACCTGCTACCTGGAAATCCCCAATGCACCAATGTACCAAAGGCACTGTACTTTGAATAGGAAACACTTCCCTACTTCACTTCCTAATTAATAAGGGGGTATTCGTGTACGGAGGTACAAGACCGTGATTCTGGTCCTGATGCGGACACACCTGTCGACAACAGAGAAGGGATTCAATTGAGAGCTGATGGCAAGATCGAATGAATGGGTACTCTGAGATAGAACGAGAAAAAGCAAATTTGATTAATCCTACTAAAGCCTTACAAGGCAGATAAACTTTATGCTGTATCTGCTACAAAAGAAGATTAGAGAACAGGTTCCATCTACTTTATCCGCTTTTGGGCATGAAGAACATGCTTCTTTTCAATTTATAGGAATCGTTATCCGCAACACTCCTTTTCTGCCTTGGATTGGTTTTTTGTTTTGATGCAGTAGATAAACCTCACGAAGGATTTTGCTGCGAGAACGCCTTACCCAAGCGCCAGTGTCCGGTTCCTCGAAAGAAGCAAGAAATCTTTCATACGCCTATTCAAGAGATACCATCCTTGACGTGTTGTTGGGTGATACTACGTATAACCGGGTACGACTTACAACGTTTGGATACCAGATTCAGAGACATTTCATTACTGTTCTGAATATACAAGGCAATGTTTCAAGACTGACATTCAATGGGAAAGACCAACATAGTTAAGTTGGTAATAGGTCATAGGTAACCAAATACATAGATAGTAGTTCTATATCGTTCGTGCAGAAAAAAAGAGTTTCCTTAGGGTACTAATTAGAGGAAAATATATTATCCCCCATACTATTAGTAGAAGGTTGCATTTCATATCCGGTGAGACAAGAAAAGGCCTTCGGTACTATTATAGAAGTTTGGTAGCCTTTTAATACTATGCTATTTCAATACCTGACTATTTAAATAGCTGACTTTTAGGCTTGCACTATCGATCGAATGACGGACGACTATAAAAATAGAATCAGAGGATTGCTTACCCTTCTTACTTTCTATCGGTTCTATCTGATCTTGTCTTTCCTACGAGTATACATGCAGCTGGCTTTTTTGGTAATCTGACCTTTCCTTCCTTCCCGCTAGCAACAAGCAACCGATTTCACTCACTACTCTTATTGCAGGGATCTCCTACACTACTGGCACTTGGTAGCAAGGCGCGTAGCGGTTACTAATAGGAAAGAAAGCTGTGTAACCCTTCTTCCTATATTCGTTACTACTTTATCTTGCTTGCCCCACTACTTGCTTAAGAAAGTCAACTACTACTTTCTAAATTACTTATTCTAAACCAATTGTTTTTCTTTCCATTCTTTCTGCTTGAACTTACTTTCCTAACAGCCAAACCTTTTCACCCAGCTACACGCCTGCCTTCAACATTCCTTCGTTCAAATGGCTTAAGCCCGGGGCTAACCTGCTGTCCTTTTTCCATTCCTGCACGTAATTCGCTGGCGAGCAAGCCATATCCACTTATTCCAATTCAGCCTTTCCAGCATTAGACTGGCTTACCAACCTCCCGGCCGAATCCATACATTCGCTGAGTAGGCCGACAAGTGCATAAAGCAATTCAGCAATGCTATAGAAAGAAATGCGACAGAAAACCTTACCTATTCCTGTACTTGACCTGTCCTTTCATTTCGCTTACTCATAGGCCCCGAAATAGCATCGAGCATTGCCGTAGTTGCTCGATTGGTCCATTTTATGGATCCTTTGCTTTTAGAAAGAACTAGCTTTTCCCCCCGCCACTTAACCAACGATGTCCCCTACGATGTTGATCGAGGAGGAATTTCTTTCATACGATCAGACCCAGTCCACTTCTCTGCAATTCATGGGAAATCCTGGCATTCTTGCTTTTATGCCTCAAGTAACTCCTACTTTCCTTGCTTTTGGTGAGACGGAGGGTATTCACCTGTAACTGAACATTGCTTGCATTCCGGCACTGCAGTAGAAAGAAATTGCAGAGTTAGGTATTATATCACATAGAAAACGAAACGTGGAAAAAAGCTTTTGGTCTTGCCTCGCTCCTTCCTACAAATCTCTTCGTTTACGATGCGGTCACGGACATAGTAGAGAATTTGGCGTTGCCACATAAACATATAAGTAAGGTTGTGGACCAACTATCCGGCATAGAGGGAAAAAAAAAGCAGTGTGCCTTCTACTCATCGCCCAATGGGTACTCGACCGACTTCAATTGGTTCACGATGTGGTTGAACTCGCTTATGTGCTCGGCGAGGTACTGTAGGCCAGGTGAAACAGCCGACGCAGGAGATGAAGTTTGTTTGAACTAAAGGGCGAAAGCTATATATAAATATACCGAAATGAAAGAACTGCTGTTTTTAGCAATTTCAAGTTGGGGATATAGCTCAGTTGGTTAGAGTGCTGGTCTGTCACGCCAGAAGTCGCGGGTTCGAACCCCGTTATCCCCGCTCGATCAGAAACTAATAGAAAGGCTGAGACTGCTATGACCAGGGAAATTAGTGCTACACAGCATCTCCTGTACTTGCACCACGGAAGAAGGCAAGAGCTCGCTTCTTTTCTTTATGTTGGCGTCCTTGGGGCGATCTCGTAGTTCTTTCGCTTGTCAGCTGAGCAAAGGATAGAATATCAAGATTCCTTGGTTATTAGTGCCTTTACCAATTACTAATTGTGCATTGGAAAACAGTGACAATGGATTTCATTACAGGATTGCTCAGATTAGAAGGGAAGGATGTGTTACTAGTAGTGGTTGATAAGTTAAAGCTAATAAAGCAACTTCTGACCCCAGCGCTAAAGATATGACTAAAATCTTCTGAGATGAGACCTGGTGGGTGTATAGGTGGGCTGCCTACACACATCATAACTCACAGCCTATATTTACAAGATTTTGAGGCTTTTTCACAGCCTAAATGTAAAGCTGAACACACACAAACAGATGTTCCTCAACTCAGAAATATGCCTCGCGGGTGAATCAGTGCATTGAAACCTCTTTCAGACCCGCCTGGTTGAGGAGATGCTACGTTACTAAGGAAAAGTAAATCAAAAGTTAAAGTAACAAGCTTAGTGTTCCTAGTCTTTGTTAGATAGAAGCTATTCCCTGTTGTCTGAGGGGGCTAAGCGGAATGAAAGTATCTCTTCCGTTACGATTTTCACACTGCTAATAGCTCAATGAGCTGGTTATGTGCTAGATGGTCAATGGCGGTAAAACACAAGAAGACGTGTCAAATTTTGTATGGAGATCCGCATGTTAGGAATGAGCTGTAAACAAAATCTAAATAGTTGTTACTTGAGTCGATAATGACTTTGTGTCGGTTTGCTAGAGTCTATAAATTGGACTGGTACCATGTATTGTAACATAAGCTTTTGTATAAGAGCTGAGATGTAGTTAAGATTACACTTGATCCTCTCTCTGTTTTGTTGCTTCCTTCCATTATCTCCAACAACTGGTATCAGAGCACACTAACACTAGGAACCTTCACGGTCAGGGTTTATTAGACCACTATGAACACTTGTAATTGGTTTTTTCTACTTCAGGCATGGTTCTCTCTAGTTAGTGGAAGAGTGTACAACATAGGGATTGGTATCAGTCACACATTTAGGAAAGAAAGTAAAAAGGTTCAGTGATCACATAGAATTATTTTGTAGGCTAGATCTCTTTTCAATCAAGTAGGCGTCAAACAAAGAGGTTGGGACATAAATTTAGATGGCTCAAGCACATATTTGAGTTGGACCAGTCATTATCTATAGGTTTCCTTACGGTTAACTGACTCAGTCCACGGGAACTAGCCTTTGTCAAAGTAATAATAAAAATGAATCTCCTAACTCGGTAGCCTATGAGGTTCCAATGGTTAGTTTTGGATTTTTTCAGGTTCAGGCAAGAAAGCAAAGAAGAAGGGAGGATTCTCTATTACCAACTCCCCTTATTGTCCTGTCCTCATCGGTCATTCATCTTTCCCGATCTAGTGCCATCGTTCTTCAAGGTGCTGGAGGGTTTGAAGCATACCTACTACCCCTCCCCTGAGCTTAGTTCAGAGTTGCCTCAGCGCGCTCGAGTAATAACTGGGAAAATCAAGGCAGTCTTGAATTAATTAGAAGAGCTTTCTCATCAAAGATAAAATAAACTATATATTAAATTTTTAGATGAACTAGAATGGCTACCACTTCACTTAAAATATGCAGCCCACACGTAGTCAAGACAAGTAACGTAAAAGACAGAATGAGAAAAATAAATTGCAATTGGCTCGTATAGACCTACCTTGTTTTGAACGGTAACCTCTTAAAGCTCGGGAGACAGATTTGTTTTTCTATGTGTTGGTGTTCTATATGACCGACATAAGACTCGACTTGTTAGATATTATGGAGGTTTAGTGAGCACCATGCCGAATTTATAAAACTACTGCTACAAGGGCAATAAGAAGCACTCCTACTAGACATGTCAACAGGAAACCCACTTCTACTTCAACCGAGATTCCCCCACTTTATACTTTTGAACATAAGAAAATCAGAAAGAAGTGCTTAAGACTTCGAGGGAGAAGGACACTTCTGGCCTGAAAGAGAAATAAGCTCGACTGGACGACATGGAACTCAAACTCGTTCGCTCAATCAAATAAAAAGGAACTCGCAGGGGAAATTTCGGCTGGCCAATCTGGAGCATTCTCAGCTGGGTCCAGGATTTGTTCCTCTGGAGTCGGGCTGGAAGTTGATTGGGAGGGGGAGCGCATTATGCAAAGAAGCAGGGTCCGGCAGACCCTCGGTTGGTCCACCATAATAAGAATTTATATCTGAACCTTATTGGATTACAGCTTGAAGATGTGGACACCCTATCATTTTCAGAAGTGATCATATTCACCTCATCAGCTTATGTTTCTGATGTAGGAGAAGAGGATGGGTCCCGAGAGAACTCTTTTTCTTCTATTCTAAGTTTTGATTGCACGAGCAGCATAACAACATAACAGTTTTGTGTAAGGAAGTAAGGAAAGACTCCTTTCTGAAATTTAAGGACTTAATTAGCCTGTCGTATATAACAGATAATGAGTCTCAAAGAGAGTTTCCAATGGGTTACATCAAGTTCCATTCCCAGTATGCGAAATCAGTAAACACGAATATATGTATATAAGAGACTTCTATTCCAATCCATAATCGGTCTAACAAGTCAACTAGATCAATCAGGAATAAGCAATATGTCGTACCCTATCTGTCATATTTGCTTTTCGGTAAAGGGTACACACTTTTTTTTTATTTTTTATTTAATTCTCTGTCTTGCTAAACACAAATCCTTCTTTTCTTGTATAGACGAAAAATAAAAGAGAACTAAGTAGGTTTCGACCCGGAGTCAATGGCACGCACACAAAGCAGGAGGAAATCGGTACCCCGCGAGGCTGGCGAAGTCGGCACAAGAAGTAGGCGGAGTAGAGGCAGCAGTTGCGGGCTCAGGTGCGGCTAAATAAATATAAATTAATATTCCCGTCTGGGGTTGGCGGAGTTGGTAGAAAGCACGGTTGGCGATAAGCTGGTACTAGTTTCATTCTTTCTATTCAAAAATCCAATACCCGGAACTGGTAAATCAAACAATGTAGGCACACGTTGGCACAGTTCTGTAAATAAGAGATGTCTCATCCGGTTGAGCTGTCGCAATCAGTCTTTCTCTTCCTTTCTTAGTAGCAGATCCAACATGACATGACTGTATTAAACCTTAAGCAATCAGGGTTAAGCTAGCTCATTGCCTGAAAGTGGAGCTCGTATTATACACCTTGACCCCCACCTTTTTTTAATCCTTCCTCCATATATATTTTTTGTTAGATAAGATAAGTCCCATAACTGCCTCATTCAGATCGATTCCAGTCGCCGCTACGGTCACATCAATCCGTTATGGCTCGGACCCTCTTAGCAGCTGGATCCTTCGGGAAGCCATAGTAGGGATTACGTCAGTACATTCTTAGGCGAGCAGTGGATTATATCACCCCTATTTTGGACCTTCTTTCTTTTTTAGGCATGGGACCAAGGTTGATCGAAGTTGAACATTCCTATGGAACTCCCCTTCAGACGACTTCTCTGCGCTTGCCCAGCACCTTTCGTTTTATGGACCAGGACCAATTTCACCTCAGACCATGGTGGCTGGATAACGTTCTCTCAAGAACCTGCAAAACTCTCTAATGCTCAAACGTTCCTTCAGATGTGTATGAGAAGGAAGCGTCTCACAGGACTCTTAGATAGAAACCAGCATAGTCTATGAATTAGCATGAACAGTTTATTGAACTTGGTTGCACTCGTAAAGCGAGCGTGAAGAGAGCTGCGAAAGAAGCCCACGGAACGGAGCGGTTCTTTTTCCTGACTAGCAAGTGGACAGGCTCTGATGGCGTAGCTGATGTGTCATGCTAAGTATCTTTTTCTTGTCTTTTTTTCTTTCTCTCAAGGGATTGAAGACTTTCCTCTATACTGACAGAAGCAGAGAGGCTGGTAAAAAAGAAGGAAGCAGGCTGGGTACACATGGTAATAGAACCCACTGGAGATCATTCAATCGGACGTCTTCCACAAAGTCAAGCTAGAGTAAGATAAGATAGATGTTCACTTTCATCGACCAATGTACCTGAAATTCCTATACGTAAAGTCGAGAGCTAGAGAGAGTAAATGAGACGTTCAAAGGGTGAAGCTAACGCTTCCCTGGCCACTAGGGAGTCATCAAAGTCTGAGTCCATACACTTACTAGCTAATACTGGATCGTCAAAGATCTGATTCTATTTCATAATACCTTCTGTCTCTCTCCTAAGGGATCCAATCAGAAGGAATTCCCTCACTTCGCTCATGATAGTCGGTCGAGTTCCCTTTTCCTTTTTAGTTGAGTTTCGCCTCTCCTCCTTTCCTTGTCTCCATTCTGATTGATTCGCTTCTTCGCGCAAGCACTTGGTTCGCCCCTTACTATAACCATCCCACTCAATCTTTTACACCGATGTTTTGTACTCTCTCGACCAGGTCATCATAAGAAAATACTGCCAAATCTTTCCGAAATGAGAGAAGGAGGGAAGGCGCGCTACAACTAACTGCTGAAAACGCAAGATTAGCGCTAAGAAGCAACCCTAGTTTAAGTACTAGCGTCCCACCCCAACGTTCTTGTACTTAAAAAGACTCTCCCCCGCTTGCTGCTCGCCTCAGCCAGACGTGGCTTATGTAGTGGTCGGCATTCCTACGTGCTCCGACTGATCCCCACTGGAGATTATATGAGGGGTATTGGAAACTGTCGTGACGCTTTGGTGACGAAGGTCACCGGGGTGACTATGGAAGGATTCCGTGGTAGTCTCTGACTCCCTCCAACTCAATCAATATCAAGAACATGTCGTGAGCATGGAGTTTGGTTAGGCTTGGTTGAGTTTGTAAGAAAAGATAGTAGGTTGAGGGGCTTCATTGATTAGTAAACCTACGGTGCTGGTAAGGTCGGGACCGTGGTCGTCCGTCTCCGCTTTGCCGGCCGATAAGATCACTGAGATTGACCAGCCAGCTGGGTAGGTTTGGCTATTCCTTTCTTTCTATTGAAAAGGAGTCAGCTGTCTGCGCGAGTCACCTTCCTTAGGCTCCGAGTCACCTTCTTCTAAGCTCCGCTGGACGACACGGCATTCTCGTTCTATAGGCCGGCCGTACTTGTGATGGTTCCCCAGGATCCAATAAATCCACTTAGGTCTACGTTGCCGCGATATTGTTCTATGGAAGCGGGTGGGCTGCTTTTTAGAAGTTCGGCCCGGTTTTTCATTAAAAAAAAATAAAGGGGGGGAGGGATTAACCTTTCTAACGCATATTCCGTCGTACCGGCATGGCCCCACTGATTTGTTTTCGATCGGAGCATCAAGCAGCGCAACCCGGTTCTACTTGACTAAGCCCCGTGCTCGTCCAAGGAGGGAGTTTGCTTTACCCAACTCCCCTTTTTGATAAAAAGGCAAAAACCCGACATTCATGAGTTTCGAATGAAGAGTGCCCTGCCCCTCTTTTTTTCCCTAAATATTGGATTTGGAAGTTGGTAAAGACCCACCCCTTGTTTAAGTCAGAATGAGTCCCGAGACATTGGCTTCCGCCAACAGTGAACTATTAAGGATCGCATCCCGCGCATATTCTACATTATAGCCTGCAACTAATTCAGCTTCCGCTTCTGGGAGATCAGACGGAGCTCGATTAGTTTCTGCTAGACGAGGAATAAGGAACATAACCAATACGGGGAACAAGGGAATACCGGACCATATCTGCTTTTGCGCCATGACAATCTCACTCGAATTACAGGGACCTACACATATTAGTACAGTATACCGGGGTCCCCGGCCAGAACCACACGTGCAAGTTTCCCTGCATGTGGCTCGTCCGTGCTTTTATCCGAGGCGCTGCCTGCGACTCTGCATGGGAGAAGAGGGCTGAACTGCAAACTTTCGTGTTCAGAGCATTGCATTGTCTAAGGGAGTAGGGTGAGTAAGCAGCGCCTACCAAGCTAAGCTTTCGTCGAAAAGGCGTCACTGCTTCCTTTTCGGCGCCCGCCCTTTATTTAGATGTTGGGGCAAGGCAAGCCCAAGGAAAGTCTAGGTTGGTGCTCCATCTCGGCCGGCATCCTGCTCTCGAGAGGGTGTGGTCCTTGAGCGAACTAGTCATGTGCTGTGTTGCCCCAACGCAGGGGCATTTGGTGAGGAGCTACGGTCCGGTGGTTGACAAGCCACTGATCGGAGGCGACTGGACTGGAGTGCTTTCATCAAATGATGCATGTGGGCTGAGCCATTCCCATCCCAAGTGGTGGCCCGATTCGGCCTGGCCTGGTCGGAAAGAGATTCTAAATCTCGAATATGCGCACCGAGAATAGATATCTATGTTAGCTAGCGGGGGCGGGCTTTCCCCTGGTAGTCCCGCTGCGTCCTCTGACAGTCCGTCTCGTCTCATCTTTCTTTGGCTATACTTGTAGCCAGCCATATTAGCTCCACATTCCACCCTTTTTTACGAAAAAGGCAGTCATCAGTCGCCCCCTTTCCTATTTAGCTTTGCTTGCTGCCTATTCTCATAATAGGTCCCGGTTCAAGCGGCCCGCCTTTCATCATCATCTATACCAGCTGCCACGCACGATCCCATAGGAACGATTTCATCGCCCTAAGAAGCAGAACGCGCCATCACCTACAGCCCTTTCCTCTGCCGGGGACTTTCACGAAATGAAAACGGGCGGCATCATCGTATGCTCGACATTAGTTGCCCTGGTGTATATCCCGGAGTACTCCTATGGCCGATCTGTCACCCATACATGAAGGCCTTGGCCCCGTCCCGTGTGGAAAATGCCCCCCTTACGGCACGGCTTAGTCAGTTATTTTCTTTTGTCAGAGTGGATTCGGACCGCCACTTCTCTGAAAGCATGGTTCTTGCCTCCCTCTCTCCTCCCTCCTTGGAGCTCGTCCATTCGTTGGGTGATCCCTTGCTCTCACGTTCGAGAGTTTGCTCGTCGTTTAGGCCGGTGAGTGACATTTTTGCTCATTGCAGTCACCTCCGGGGTTCTTCGCACCTGGGTAGTACCAGGACCCTTGTGCCCCGGACTGCACTGCCCGCCCTATGACCCAAAACTCAAAACGAGCCTTGCGACGAGACGCGGACATTCCTCATGCTGCGGTTCCCTCCGGTCCGTTCCCGGGTTGGGTTAGGGGAAGATCCGAGCGATTGCCTTCGCGGATCCAAACGTGCTCACAAGGCGCACAATAAGAATAAGACCAATAGAGACTTCATAAGAAACCATTTGAGCTGCAGATCGTAATGCTCCTAGAAAGGCATATTTCGAATATAGAGGACGTTCCCAACAATCCACGAGAATATCATACCCAACTATGAACCGTACGAGCACATCCTCTGTCACCCCCACCGCGCTTACGGCTCTATACCCCAACCCAACTTGCTCTGGCCCTGGGTCCTCCCGCATCTCTTCCTCGGTAAGCGGACCGTGGAAGCTGGGGGGTATCCGCTTGGGACTGATAGGAAACAGCATATCTTTTTTTCCCTCCTGACCCCTAAAAAAAAATATAGTTGCAGTCCGGTCGCGTCGAAGACATCCTTATCTGATTTTGAGGCTTCGTCGTCCGGCTCCTCCAAAATTATGTTAGGATCGGCTGGCTCATCCTTATCATCCGAAAAGAAAACAGAGACAAAACAGATTTGTTTCAATGACATATCTAATCAGACTGAAATTGATGTCGAAGACACGATCATTCACATCAATTTCTGCAGGCAGGAAGGGCGCGGAAGCTACCGTTTAACGAATGCAATGCAAGCAAGGTAGCTTGCTTACTCTCCATCTAGCGTGCGTTGGCGGCAAGGAAAGAGGCATTGGAAAGACTAGACCATACACATTAATTAGTACAAGAAAGAGGCATTCGGGAAGCGACTAGTCGCTTCTGGCGAAGCTTAACAAAGGCCGACTACTACATAGAGACAACTACCAGTCATGAGCGATAGTGAAGCTGTCAGAGGCAGAAGCTGTCGCTTGACGGACGAAGCCGAACCGATACGATAGGCGGGCGAAGTGAGCGAGACCAAGACGGGCCAGACGTGGAGTGGCGAAGGGGGCCTACTATACGTATACGTGATTAGTAAGCGGTTCAAGACATCGAACGAAAAAGAAAAAGAGAACTATTTCACAGTGTGATTGATCAGACAAGTACCAAGGAGCAAGAAAACGTATGCGCGTTAGCAAGGGATGAGCGCTCAATCCGTTGCTTGTTCTTTCGGTAGCCTTCTTTCATTTCCGAATTTGCTTGCGAGCAGTCCTTGCATTAGTATGAGTTCGTTGACCGCGTAATGGCGATCCATCTTGATGACGAATTCCACGATAACGAGAAATAGAAATTAATCGTTCGATGTCTGCTCGTTCTCCCCTCTTCAATTCCCAATGAACAACATGATCTTGAGCTATCATTTGTTCAATTTGGTCGATCTGATACTTAGTTAACTCATTCATCTTGATGTTCCCACTGATACCTAATCGATAACGAAGCTGAATGGCTTTTTTCGGTCCAATTCCATCCATTTTTGTTGAGGCAATTCTGACTTGTTCATCGGGAAGTAATCTAGCTCCTGAGATATATGACATTCTTTATCCTTCTCTTTTCCTGGTCTTCTCGGCTGGAATCTACAATGGTTGTCTCCCGAACAAAAGAACCATCTCTATCTCTTCTGATATCAAGTATTTTTATTTCATGCATTTAGATAATGAGACCTGGCACATACATAAAAGATGTGATTATTAAGTGGTGCATTAATATGGATAGGATCTCAATGAACATTTCTCGAAGAAACAGTCTGGGTGAGTAATTCCTCGTATAGGAAAACCTACCTAAGTATAGGATACTCTTTATCGAGCAAGTAGTTAAGGACTAGAATGAGTGAAGAGGAATGGTGCATACAATAGCTTGTGCTTCTCACTCAGGAGATATGCATCTCCTTTCTTTCCCAAGCTAGGCTTGAAAGAAAAGGATGGCTTTCTTTCGGCATTCTAAGATAGCCACTTAGATAGGAATGATCAAGGCATAGGTCTGCTGATAAGAAATAGGTAAATCTCTAGGCAGGCTTTTGATGGATCTCCTCCTATTCTCGGTAAAGGAGAAGAAGGCTGAACTATTCACCCTAGTCTCCATCCTGAGAATCTTCTGACTCAGAAACCTATACACACTCACTAAGGGCCCCTCCTTACTTATCTACACTTATCTTTTTCCGGTTTCTTGAGAAAACTATACTACTTGAAAAACCAAATCATAGAAACTACACTATATATGAGTTTATGTCCCGCGTTTCAATGGGACTCCCTGGCAGTACGGTGCTGAATTCTCTGGCTTTTCTAGCACGCACGCCCTGTTTCATATAGCACCAGGATGATTAAGACTTTTCATAATAGCGGATGAAGCTAATACTTTCTTTGCTGTGCTATCTCAAGAGTTTAGCTTTGAGAGTTGGAAAGGAAATAGGGCGGTGGGTAAGGCCTATTTCAAAATTTTTTAGGTGGGTGGTACTATACGGGTGACTGAGGTCCATCAAAACCGTAGGTGCATTCGTCTAAAGGGCAGACCCTTGAATTCACTCAGCCTGCTTTCGGCAACTGCATTCAACTTTACCTGTCTGTGGGGCTTTGACTATGGTGGCTCCTCCTTTGACTCTAACCTCTGCCTACCTATAATTTCACTCCAGTCGCTTCTTCCTTTTTACTTATTTGAAAGTGGGCGTCGAAAGGAAATTGAGTCAGTATCATATATTTTTATTATATATTTAAGGCGTTAGATATAAAGAATAGCTCCTAAGTAAGGTTACTAAGGTGGCTAACAATGGTTGGTAGGGCGAGACCCACCGAATAAGCTCATTGTTTCCTAGGCGTGAGGCAATCTCCGGGTTCATGGACTTGCGGTCTCTCTATAAGTGGTCGCATAGAAGAGCCATCCATAAATACAAAGTCTGTAGACTCTGCGGTTTTTTAAGTACCACTCAGAATGGTATAAGTTATAATAAGGCCTTTGACCCTGTCATCGATCTCCTACTTTCCTCTATTCCTTGCCTCTGACTAGCGACTCTACACTCACAAGGGAGAACAAAGATCAATCTTCTTATTATAAAAATGATAGTTCTAGCTTAGTTGCCAAAGGAACTTCGAATGTGGTCTTTATGTTCCGTTTGTAGGAAAGTGCTATTGTATTAAGAAAGAACTGTGTATTTTGAGAAAAGTTAAATAAACTGTAGTAGGGAACTTTTACTAACAGGAAAAAAATTAAAGTATATGGATTGCAAACCTTTTCTGCTTTGGGTCTTAAGTGAATGAAAGGGTGGGTTAAAAAACCATGGCCAGCCCCCCTCAAGAAATATCGCCCGTAGGTTACTGATGGGATGCTAGCTGCCGGTATACAGGAAAAACGTGGTGCAGAGCACGAACAAAAATACTGTGCTAACACATATCCCTTATATTTTTTGGTTCTACGGAAGATGTATGATAAAGAGCTGGCATTAAGTCATGCAACGCGCTCAGGCTTTGTATTTTAAGAGTCGCCAGTATAGATTGAACGTATAGCGCTTGCTTACAAGACAGCTACTGAAAAAGGCTACCTCTTCAAACTGCTGAATGCCCTATTCCATATGATAGACTGTCTATCTTTCCCTGAAAAAGCGTATACTTTCTTTATTGTTCTATAAGCAAATAAAGCATACTTCTTTTGCGGATCAAGCAATCTTCTACCTTGGTGGGTAGCGGAGAATCAAATCAATATCGGAGTATTGCTCTAGCTGCTGCTGAATTAACCTGGATTCAATCGTTACTCTCTGAACTAGGCTGTACTTCGTCTTCCCCTCCTACAATCTGGTGTGATAACCTCGGCGCTACCTACTTAGCAGCAAATCTAGTTTTTCACGCTCGAACTGTAGAATTTTATTTTCATTTTGTTCGTGAAAAAGTCTCCAATCGACAGCTTCTTGTACGAAAAACAACCTCCAGCCAACAAATTGCAGATATCTTCACAAAGAGCTTAGCAGCTTCTCGCTTCAATTTTATACGGGACAAGCTCACTATTTCCCCTGTTTCACTTGAGGGGGCTGTCAGGATCACTCTACACTGGACACCTCAAATACATACATAACTGGAGACGTTAGCTACAGTACCAATAACAAACAGAACAAACAGCTCCAGCGCATGAACTCTGAAGACTCTTAGTCTAGGAAATCCTTGAGATATATCTTTGTATCACAAGAGATGTAATTAACTTTCATTTTGACAAATAATAAAGATCAGTCATCTTCTTCCTCTCTCTCCTTGGAGGATGGAAATCGTTTCAAAAGGCTCACCTCCCTTTTTGGTTAGATACCGCTCCGTTAGGTACTAATGCTTCTACCTATCACCCTCCGGGTGAGTTTGAGAGCTGTGTTTTTTCCAACGTTAATAGCATTCCGCGAGAAAAGAGAAAAGTCATCTACTGATGTTGTCAGCGGAGTCCCTCGTCCATCCATGTATGAATAGCGGTATCCCCCATTTTGGGCAGTGATGAGGTAGTCGACGCAATTTGCATGTGTATTTGCGTTCGGCTTTGCTACTTTCCTTCTAGACTATAAAAGAATGTCCGCGGAAGGGAATAGTCTACGTGGCCCCTACTTTTTTTTTACTACTTTTTTTCCAGTAATGCAGACAGCCCTTTTTAAAGCGCTAGGCCGGGCTTGCCCCTGACTCTCAAAAAGAGCAGGAGGTTTTGCCTCAACTCATTCCATGAATGTTGTTTCATTCCCCACGCGGCTGAATCCAACTCAGTCTTTATCCTGCCTTGGAGTTCTCTCTCATAACTGAAAGGAGGTATTCGATTTATCGGATTTCGAGCTAGCTGCCCTTTTCTTGCTCCTTGCCATTAGCGCAGCCCTTTTCTTAGCTTTATTTGAAGCGTAGTTTTTCACCTTCAAAAGAAGGCGCCAGCGCTTTTGTAGTGACCCCTCCGGGGTCCCGGGTTGCTTTGGCGCGCCCCACCCCGTCAGTCCTGTGTTGTACTTGACTTGACTCTCCCCCGCTTGCTGCTTGCTGATCGCAGTGTTAAAAAATGACACGAAGCTGGATATGAGTAGATGTTGTTGGTCGAAAACGTCTTTCATTCACAATGAAACAGAATGGTCTCGCTCGATGCGTCATTTTATGATGTGTATTTTCATATTAAGAGTTCTTAAAAGAACTCAACTCAAAGCCCAACCGGGATGCTACAATGTTCGAAATTCTCAACTTAACACGCCCTCTTACTTCCTTCGTGACCTCCCACTACTTCATCTACCGAAATGATTAGGCAGATCTCCTTTTTTCTAGCATTAAACCTGCTCGTAATCCTTAGGCTATAGAGCATGGAGCAGACAGAGAGATGAAAGGACCACCTTCTCCTGCTTGCTTGATCGGAATCTATTTACATTTAGAATAGCTGAAGTGCTACTTAACTTCACTTAGTAGTTGAAACTCGGAGAGACAGAGAGAGTCCTCTCATACTTGCCAATTCCCTTGCTGATCAGCAAGGGAATTGGCAGGAACCAACCTTAGTTGCCCCTCGGTAGAGTGAGTCTACCTACTTAGCGAACTGGCAGGACGCGGAGATCGATTGATCAATATGCATATCGAGAGTTGATGGTTGACCGCCGCCCCCCTTCTGGAGGCTCCCCGGCCGGGGAGGCAAAGGGGATTGCTATCGTCACCCTTTCTCCCGGTGTATGTGAAAGAGAAAAAGTTACGAACTTTTTTTCTTTTCGGTTGGTTGGTCCAAAGAACGAGAGTCAGCTTCCTTAAGTCCGTTCTTCCTCAGTAGCTCAGTGGTAGAGCGGTCGGCTGTTAACTGACTGGTCGTAGGTTCGAATCCTACTTGGGGAGATCATTCAGAATTCGAATTGATAGTTATAGCTTTTCTGACTAGCGACCCCTGTCCTTCTCCTTTTTTTTTTTCTAAAGACGCAGCAGAATCGAATCGTCAAACGGGACATCAAAAGTGGGAAGTTGATTGTAGGATTTCTATTCCTCACTCTCGTATAGGTGAACTTGGTTCGTTCAATGAAAAGGGATAAGAAGGATCCACTGGGAATGAATGGGAAGACTGGGGTAGTATCTTCATTAGCCGGAAGGAATTAGTCTCCACTAGCGTAATTCGAAGAACGAACAAGAAAAGGCGTCACTGTTTAGGTAGGAGGATGGATGTGGTCCAATGGCTAAAGCTCTGCCAGCTTCTTGTAGACTGGCAGTCTCCGAGAGGAACCTTCACCCCCCCGGGGGAGGCCGGGTGGGATGGTAGACTTTTTTTTCGCCATAAGTGGGAACTCAGTCCTTGGTAAGACACAAGGGGGGAAGGAAGATCTTCACTCATTCATTAAGTGCCTGCGGTGAGACGCGACCCACAACAAACGAAGGGGGTGGAGGGAGACCGAAGAAGGAACAATTGTCTTGAATGCTACGCTGGGATCAGCAGCTTCCAGTGAAGACAAAATGAGTCGGGCAGGAAGAGGAAGATCGTGCGGGGAAAACGGGGTTCGAACCCGCGACTTCTGGCGTGACAGACCAGCACTCTAACCAACTGAGCTATTTCCCCCTTTCGTAACTACTGTCGATTCAACAGTCACCTACCGGTTACCTTTGTAACTATACCAAAACCAAAGTAGCTGCACAACAGAATGCCCTTCGCCTTTAGTACTTTTTTTCTTTTGACGACAGTAGAAAGAAATGGCTCTGCTCGCTTAGACTCGGGGCTCCGCGCTCTATCAGCTATCAGTTAGTTGGCGCTACGCGCGACTTCAGTTGACAAAAGCGAACAAGATAGCGCCCGCGGAGAACTTTCGTTTGTTCGCCTTCTAAAAGGCCTACTGACCTGCCGGTGAAAAGCCGGTTACAAAAAAAAATAATAAGACGTAGGTAGTGAAAAAGTACCAAAACAACTGAAGCCTACATCCCACTACGTCTGGGTTCCCCCTTCCTATGAACCTTGAGTCAGAGGTCTTACCTTGAGTCAATAGGTAGGGTCAACTATACCAAAGTGGAAGGGCCACTATCTAAGCTATTAGTGGGCTGGTTTGAACTATTGATTTACTGAATCGAGTGAAGCTGTGTTGCGTAACAAGACTATAGGTCGCCAAGGCCTAGAAGTACAAGTGGTCGCCCTAACGGTCACTCTCAAACTCACTACTTGAGTGACGAAAGTCACTTAGCTTCTTTAATAGGGCTTGCCAAAGAACCCCTCCGGGGCCCCGGGAAGAGGAAGAAGGAGATAGAGCAAAGCAAAGGTCTCCTCTTTCTGTCCGCTCTTCCCGGCATGTAGAGATCCGATTGGGCTTATAGTTTAATTGGTTGAAACGTACCGCTCATAACGGTGATATTGTAGGTTCGAGCCCTACTAAGCCCATCTGACCTGCTTAATCAATGACTCCGGTAGTCACCTGAACCACTCTCTCGGATAGCCCACAGCCTCTCTTCTGGATGCGAAAGAAGATTCGATCAACGTACAAGGTTTGCCTTCTTGTGAGAAGGAGGGTTCTGAATTGTGTTCTCAGTGCAAAAGGAGTCTTTGAGAAGGTTCAGTGAGTCTGAAGAGAGAGAAGATCAGTAGAGCAGTCCGGCAGCAGTTCGGGGGTCAGCTTTGGGATTTGCCTGATCGATCCCTACCAGTGTATTAATATACAAAAATGAAGATTGACATTCGTATGTACAATTTACCGGATCTATCCTCTTCTACTAACTTTACAAAAAGGAAGGGAAAATGTGAAGACCAAACCAAAGATGTCAACTACCAAGCATAGTCAATTGCAAATCGGCCGGTTGGTCCAAGTATGGGAGATTTTCCAATCTTCGAAAGACGCTCGTACTTTCTTGATCTTATGAAGAAGGGGCTTTCCTTAGCAGCGGACTTTGGGATCTTGAGAGTAGACCATGTCTTACGTTAGGGAATCCGAATCAATCCTAATCCTCTGACACTCCTTTTCAGCTGCTATTTGAATACATGTTCAGATGCAAAAGAGCTCGACTTCGAGTATGGTCTTGTTCTTAACTGCTTGAGAGAACGTCCCCTTTGTCGTCTCTTGCTAAACCTCCATAAGCCTTCCCATGCTCGCGTCCGTCTTCATCTTAATCCATTCGTTTCCCGGTGGTCAACACACAATAGAATATGTTTCTTTTTGATCGGATTGAGACAAAAGTCCCATTTGGCTAGGATGTTCGCCGATTCTTCCTCTTCTTTCTCTCATCAAACTGGAGATACTAGCTTCTAATCTGCATATTTTTGCAAATCCATTTGGATTTTTGAAAACATTAACTTACCTCTAGAATTCCACTAACGTTGACGTTCCGCCAAAAAAATGTGCCAGAGCGAGTGAAAGGCAAGCCCTCTAGTGGCTATACTGATTGACATAGGCAGCTTTCAAGTAGTCAAAGTCAAGTAGTAGCCTCTCCTTGTTTGCTCCCGCTTGGTCATTGAGCAGTGAGCTGAGGTGCGATGAGCGGTTGAGTCACGCACTACAAGATGGCAGAAGGTATCTGCCTGCCCCTATCTCGTCTGCTTCTACTTTGCGGAGACTTGCTTTGACGAGTAAACAATATAGCCCTGTACCAGTGGTATCGCTTTCCGTTTTGAGTTATTCCCGGTAATTAAGCACCAACTAAACCAGTAATGAGGTACTACCCAGTACATGTCCATACCAGACCTCACCAAGAAAAACTTTGATTCAACGTTATGAGTGCCCTCCCTTAATAAATAAATAGAATAGGGGCCAAACAATTTCCTTCAATTTGACTAGAGTGCGTTGGCTGGAAAGTAGTAAAGTCGAAGTTCACCTCTATTTCGTAAAGGAGAGAGAACCCTGAAGTCGAGCTACTTCCTTCTTCTCCCTTGTACCTGTATTCATATCTATGGGCTAAGATCTAGCAACATTTGGAACATTGGATATTGTACCTCATCGTGCCGGATCCTTAACCCTTCTTCGCCTCCAGCTCTCCCTCGCGCATAGGTGTCCAAAGCTAGCCTTTTCTCCTGTAGTAAAGTGGAGCTTTTCGGTAGTGGTAGTCGTGGGTCAATGATCTATTCTTGTTGGTTTGGATGGAGAGCGGCTTGATGTCATGGAGAAGGGCCTAAGGGCTAAACTAAACCTAGAACCTCCTATATATAGTTTTGGATGGGTATAGCCGTAAGAAGCAAGGTGTCCAAGCGAAAGCTCAGGATAAAAGAAGGACTTAACCACCAGCGGGAGCAATTAGAGCAAAGGCAGCAGAGAACAAACTACCATATTATCGTAATGAGAACACAGAATTGATTTCATCATTTCATATTTACTATGCCTTTCTTTATCTTTCATCAGTGCGTAGACCACTTACCAATAATGGAGAGCTCGGTTTCCTTTCGGTTCAGCGCTACCATCGCACCTACTCGAGCGGAAAGATAAGACTCGGCAGCTACTGACTGCGAAAGATAGGTATAGATATGATTGCCTTCCGTATCCGTAGGGCTAGGATAGACATAAGACTAAGGATAGTGAGCATGAGGATAGGGAACAGGAGAATGAGGATATGATGCAGATTACCTAAAAAAAGTTACTGCAGATGGCTACAGGGATGGATACTTCGGATTAGCAGAGACGGGAACATAGGGATATACATATGTGGTGGAATAGGATTCAAAGTATGATTTTACATGGGATTTCAGAGTTTATTGGAAATGCCTTTACACAAGTTCTACTTTACTTTACCCCAGAGGGGGCCCCGGGTCGAATTTATCGCTCAGGTTTATTGCATTTTCATGCAGGTGATTTAGCCTGAAGTCAGGCAGTCAAGTCTCCTACAACAGAATGACAGAGGGAAAAGAGAGATTGAGAAGAGAGATTCTAGCTGAACCATGAACTAATAAATAAAGCAAGACTGATAGTTCGAAAGCCCCTGAGAGTAGAAACTGCACCAATTGCAACGGATTGGATTCACAAGGGTCCCAGTTTATGAAAAATAAGGGAACATAGTCTATCTCCGATAGATAGGCCAATAGATCAGTCTTGTACCGAAAGATGGGGCCTCGCTAACTAGCTAATCACACGCGAGCCCATTTCTTCTCATTAGCTTTGACTCTTCCTAGTGCCCGGGCTTTGGATTGTCAAGTAGTTGCAATCGTCTCAAGTTGGTGTCTCCTATTAACTCAAAGTAAAAGTACTTCTCTTTGTTTGTCGAACCAGCCTGTGGGCTCAGCCCTATATTAGATGACTTGTTGGAACTACGTCCTTATCTTTCTTGTCTATTACTTGCTGCTGCGATGGAAGCTTGTTGACACGAATCCTAACAGGGTGGAATCCTCATATTGTCAAATGCGCTTTAGACAGGCTTTTGGATTAGGGGAAAGGGATGCTTACTTGGATCCTAAGCTCAAGTACCTCTCTCGTGAACTTCTTGTGTGCTTCCTGACTCCTCAAGGCACTCGAATGAGAGGTGGAAGAAGCGCAGTTCTAGTGAATCGAGAAGTCTTTCACAGTATTATTGAAGTGCACTTTCCGCAATAGCCGAGTTCACCGAAGGAGCAGAGGAGGGGAGAGGAGGAATCAGTCGCAACTGTAGTTGCTCATTTTTTTCTATCTCTGTAGGTCCAAAACGAGCGTATCGGTCCATTCCGTATTCCCGTTCTCTTATAAAGAATGGGTCCCCTCCCCGGGCATTTCGGATAGCAGATGCAAGAGAAAGAGTATGTACTAGAGCCCTAACCATCGGGACAGATACAAGACTAATGTTGACCCGACCTTTCTGGATTAAAAACTGCTTAGCAAACTCTAGGCATCCACAGTCAGAGATCATAGACTTTCTTATGATATGGTCACCCCACACTCCTCCATAACCTAAAGATATGACTTCGCGACAACAGGATCCGCGATGGCATTGTCATTGCCCTGTAGAGAATAATCCAAGAACTTCACCCCTGGGCCTATCCTTCATGCAGCATACCACACCTGCATATGATGCGTGAGTGTGAAAACACAGGCCATGAACCGTCAAACCCTAGAAGTAGCACCTTTGTAAACCAGAAAGATAATAGGGCGAAGGTCCCTTTTCTGGTAACCGGAAGCCAAAAGCACAAAAAATGTAAATTCATGACTTGGCTAATCGACGGTCAAGGCCAAACAAACTAAACAAGACACCTCCACTTAAATCTACCGGCAAAGAGTCGAGCTTTGAGATCGATAGAAAACAAATTACTTTGACCGAGCAAGGGGGTCCCGTCAGTCGGAAGACGACGAAGCACATCCATCACCTAAAGGCCGGACTCTGGACAGAAACAGAGGATTTGCTATGGCAAAGACCCTCACCTTCCCACTATCCTCTAGCTTGACTCAGAACATACCTAACCTAATTAAGACATTTACAGAGGGGCTCGTTGCTAAGTGCTACAAGATCTAGTGCACTGGAACTCATGGTTATGGACCCGAATCCTTTAGTATGGAACATTGTCTTTTCCAAGTAAAAACCCCTAGTATATGAAAGAATGAAAAGGTGCTTTCGTTCTTGTGGAATAAGAAGCCCTCGTACCTTAATGAAAGGAAAATAGGAATTTTTCGTTAGGTATTTGACCAAATAGGATCGTCCAGTTCCTATAGAACCTATCACTAAAATACCCGATAGGGCTAAGCGGAACGAAAAGGGTTTTCCATGAGATGGTAAATGAAAACGATTAACCCCACACGAGGTTTGGGAATAAGTGATTGTCTGATAATGAGCAAGGAATATACGTCTTTCTGCTAAAGAGGATCTATTAAACTCATAATTCATTAGATCCTTGTTAGCAATGTCAAGTAGGTATCATAAGTAAATGGATCCCGGTTGTTCAATCCTTTGATAACCAAGGTCCTTCTTTGCTAAAGAGAAATGATCACTATGAGTCAGACTCAATAGAATTGGATCCATTCCAAATAGCGAGAATTAGGATTCTTGATCCCTCTCAATCTCTCTTTCAATTCGAGGATCCAGAGAGGTGTTTTCATAGTCATCTCCGAATATTTGCCATCTCCGAATATTTTGATTTCATTTTTCTATGATATGTCTTTCTATATGAAAATTGGTTATTTACGATGTACGATGATCCCTGTTAAGCATCCATGGCTGAATGGTTAAAGCGCCCAACTCATAATTGGTAAATTTGCGGGTTCAATTCCTGCTGGATGCACGCGAACGGGAACGTTCCATAAGTCTATTGGAACTGGCTCTCTATCCATGGAATCTCATCCATCATCCATACATAACGAATTGGTATGGTATATTCATACCATAACATAAGAACAATAAGAACTCGAATTCTTATCGATACTGGAACTCAGAGCATAGGAGGGAAAGTCGATTTATGGATGGAATCAAATACGCAGTATTTACAGAAAAAAGTCTTCGTTTATTGGGAAAGAATCAATATACTTTTAATGTCGAATCGGGATTCACTAAGACAGAAATAAAGCATTGGGTCGAGCTCTTCTTTGGTGTTAAGGTAGTAGCTGTGAATAGCCATCGACTACCCGGAAAGGGTAGAAGAATGGGACCTATTCAGGGACATACAATGCATTACAGACGTATGATCATTACCCTTCAACCGGGTTATTCTATTCCACTTCTAGATAGAGAAAAGAACTAAAGGAGAATACTTAATAATACGGCGAAACATTTATACAAAACACCTATCCCGAGCACACGCAAGGGAACCGTAGACAGGCAAGTGAAATCCAATCCACGAAATAAATTGATCCATGGACGGCACCGTTGTGGTAAAGGTCGTAATGCCAGAGGAATCATTACCGCAAGGCATAGAGGGGGAGGTCATAAGCGCCTATACCGTAAAATCGATTTTCGACGGAATCAAAAAGACATATCTGGTAGAATCGTAACCATAGAATACGACCCTAATCGAAATGCATACATTTGTCTCATACACTATGGGGATGGTGAGAAGAGATATATTTTACATCCCAGAGGGGCTATAATTGGAGATACTATTGTTTCTGGTACAAAAGTTCCTATATCAATGGGAAATGCCCTACCTTTGAGTGCGGTTTGAACTATTGATTTACGTAATTGGAAGTAACCAATTAGGTTTACGACGAAACCTAGAAATCGATCACTGATCCAATTTGACTACCTCTACGGGATAGACCTCAACAGAAAACTGTTGAGTAACGGCAGCAAGTGATTGAGTTCAGTAGTTCCTCATAGAAAATTATTGACTCTAGAGATATGGTAATATGGAGAAGACAAAATTGTTTGAAGCACGCACAGAACCGGAAGCGCCCCTTGTTTCAAAGAGAGGAGGACGGGTTATTCACATTTAATTTGATGGTCAGAGGCGAATTGAAAGCTAAGCAGTGGTAATTAAGACCCCCGGGTAAAAATAGGGATGTCTCCTACGTTACCCATAATATGCGGAAGTATCGACGTAATTTCATAGAGTCATTCGATCTGAATGCTACATGAAGAACATAAGCCAGATGACGGAACGCGGAGACCTAGGATGTAGAAGATCATAACATGAGCGATTCGGCAGATTTGAATTCCTTTTCTATATATCCACTCATGTGGTACTTCATCATACGATTCATATAAGATCAATCTGTCTAGAGATCGTCATATACATCTAGAAAGCCGTATGCTTTGGAAGAAGCTTGTACAGTTTGGGAAGGGGTTTTTTGAGAAAAAAGAAGAATCTACTTCAACCGATATGCCCTTAGGCACGGCCATACATAACATAGCATAGAAATCACACGTGGAAGGGGTGGGCAATTAGCTAGAGCAGCAGGTGCTGTAGCGAAACTGATTGCAAAAGAGGGTAAATTGGCCACTTTAAGATTACCATCTGGGGAGGTCCGTTTGGTATCCCAAAACTGCTTAGCAACAGTCGGACAAGTGGGTAATGTTGGGGTGAACCAAAAAAGTTTGGGTAGAGCCGGATCTAAGTGTTGGCTAGGTAAACGCCCCGTAGTAAGAGGGGTAGTTATGAACCCTGTGGACCACCCCCATGGGGGCGGTGAAGGGAAAGCCCCCATTGGTAGAAAAAAACCCACAACCCCTTGGGGTTATCCTGCGCTTGGAAGAAGAACTAGGAAAAGGAAAAAATATAGTGATAGTTTTATTCTTCGTCGCCGTAAGTAAATACGTAACTAGGAATATGGAAAATTGCATTGCAAAAATGCGATGGGCGAACGACGGGAATTGAACCCGCGCATGGTGGATTCACAATCCACTGCCTTGATCCACTTGGCTACATCCGCCCCTTATCCAGCTAAAGGATTTTCTCTTTTTTCCACTCATCATTATTCTATTTATTCTGACCTCCATACCTCGATCGAGATAGTGGACATAGGATGCCACTCTTTAAAATGAAAAAAGGGAGTAATCAGCTGTGACACGAAAAAAAACGAATCCTTTTGTAGCTCGTCATTTATTGACAAAAATCGAAAAGGTCAATATGAAGGAGGAGAAAGAAACAATAGTAACGTGGTCCCGGGCATCTAGCATTCTACCCGCAATGGTTGGCCATACAATCGCGATTCATAATGGAAAGGAACATTTACCTATTTATATAACAGATCGTATACTAGTATTCTCTTAGGACTTGGAAGTGTAGTTGTCTTTCCTTAGCTGCACAGGCAGTAAAAGTCAAGAGCTAAAGGTCGGATCCTTCCTCTCCTCATTCAAACCAGGCGGGAAGGCTGTTTACATACGTATAATCCGCTTGTCAATTCTTGATATCAGACTCACTCGTAAAAGCAATTGAACTTCATTGAGGGAACAAGGGCTTTCTTTAGGAGAAAAATCTGAGACAAATAGAAGTGAGAACAAGAAGCCCCTTCTGTCATAGCTATCGCACGCACCCTCCTTTCGTTATTCCACCTTGAGCCTAGTGTAGTTGGGGAGAGGAGACCCCTGGGGTCAATCAAGGTTGAATCAATAGATCACAGTCTTGGATCAAAAGGATAAGCCAGATGTCAGTGGGAAGGCAGATTTTGCATTTTGAGGCTTTCTTGCATACCTTTTCGAATTCTTTTTTTTTGTATAGCTCAGTTACTTCTTCAGGAAGAGCTCTTGGACCAGGTGATTAGGAGAATTCCTAGATTTTCAACTCAACGCTTCCGACCAGGCAAGCCCCAGTACATTTCTCAATAAGGATGAAAAGCTTCCAGGAACCTTTGGCGTAGGGGGCTGTGAATCGATGAATTGGAGGACAGACCGCTTTTACTAGTTATTCTTGCTGGGGTCTTGGGCAATCAAGACCTGCCAGTGACTCAATGAGGAAGGGAGGGAGCGATAGCGACAACCGATCCAGGGAGTCTTCCGTAAGACAAGATCGACTTCCTTTTGCACCAGTTCCAATTTGTTGAAGGAAAGAGCCCCTTCCTACGGTGACTCTCGGGTGAGGCAAGGCATATTGAGATTTCAGAGCCCACTTTATTAAAAACTTCGATTTGAACTGCTCCGAAGGTGATAGCCGAGAACCCACCTGAAAACAATCATTTGACTCAAAAATTCGTTGGATAGGTGCATCACGAAATCGGTACTCAATCCCTTGCTTGTTCGTGGGATGGGAGTTTGATTGCTCGTTGCGCTTGCTTGCTTAGCTCGTTACCTTTTTTTTTCTTATCTCCGATTATTGAATCAAAATCAGCCAATCTTCCTCTTTCTTGGCGCTATGCTACGGGCGGGATAGGGGTACCGGGCTCGTACTTGCTTGCATCCCCGCTTAGATGCTCTTGACTGGACGAGTGAAGCGAGCGAAGCGAAGCCCTAAGTTCAATGTATAAGCCTCGGGCTATCCTACTAAACATATTCCCACCATACGGAAAACCCACTCAATCTTCTGTCAAAATGACCCATCAGATTTGTCCTTTCGGGCATATAGAGTCAGTCTCATCCAGAGCATCACGAGCTTAACCACTACTACCATACCTTTTTCTAGAAGGAAGACTTGAGTGAGGATAGCACGTGAGATAAACTACTTAAAAGATGTTACTCTCTTTCTTTCTCTTTATGCTCGTTCTACTTTGCGTTTAAGTAGACGGGATTCCCTGAAATCCAAGGAGCAGCTCTTCCTTAACCGATTAGCTAGACTAATTGATTGAGGCTACCGATTCATCCAATTTCTCGGTAATATGGATTGGTCTTGTTGTGGGCACTTGCTTTACAGTCACACACTGTTTTTCAATGAGAAGGAGAACTTCGTATTTGGTACCACCACACTAGATCTAGTCTACTCATATTTGTTCGACGAGGTCGTCCCGATCAGTCCCAGCGCACGCACCCTGTAGTAGTAGGCCTTTAGAACTTTTTGAAAGAGATGGATGTCTGGGATCGATTTCAACTCAGAGATTGCCTGGTCCGCCTTTCTCTACTATGCCTTTTTTCGTGAACTACTAAATGACTCCTCTTGCTCCAAGCTCCCTTTTGTTGCCTTCTCGTTCACATCCTCGTTCAATTGAAACAAGCTCAATATCTGCAGGCACATTATATAATTCCTATATTAAAATTCATTTGCGGGAAGACCTCCATTCAAACATGAGAAAAGCTTCTGGGCCCGTCCAAGAGGGAGAAAAAAAGCTAAACAAATCTGGATTGTGCATTGGTCGGGATCTCCGTAACAAGTAGGTGAACGGTGATGATCAAAACCAGGAGAAAGATCTGAAAAAAGGGGGCTTGGATAGGATTTTGACCACGATCAAAAGATAGGAGGGGTTCTCTTTCTTTCATCGCCGTCAAAAGCAAAGGCTACCAAAAAAACCTTTACTATCACGGAGATCATTAAAGAAAACATGGATCCAAATGCCAAGGGGAAAAAATAAATGGTGGAAAAGCTTCTCAAGGCCTCGTCCTCCTCACCGCGCAAGCATGGGAAAAACGTTATGTGCTATCGTTGCGGGGAGAAGGGTCATCTTGCGGAGATCTGCAGAAAAGAGGCGACCCGCTTCGTTTGTGGCGCCTTCGGCCACAGATCCTTCTACTGTCCTAGGCGAGGGAAGCAAGGTAACCAAGTAATCCTCTTTCTTGTGCTTCAGCCCTATGAGGATATGGTGAGAAACGTGGAACATTTGAGAAAATGTGCTGTGTCGTTGAGGGGAAGAGCGAGTCTTTCGAAGGCATCTTTCTGAAGGAAGAGTGTCCCCTCCATTTGGATACAGTTTCTGATTTTTCGCTATAATATTTTGTTTGGTGTATTGAAATTAAAGTTCTATAGATGGTGTCTGTCTCACTATCTGTTTGAGTGCCAGAAGGCCCCTGGAGGAGTCGTTCTGTGAGTTGTATTCAAGCTCGCCCTTAGACCGAGTCAAGTTAGCGATAAGAGTCAGCTACTTTGGCCTTGTCATTCGCTTTGTTGCCATATAGATAGGTTGGAGTGCGGGTGGCCACTAACCCAACGAACGAACTTACGTGTAGGTGTGATCCTATCTGCTCTTCCACTATAGGACTAGAAATCCAGTACAACCATGTCCCTTTCGCCCAGGGAAAAGCCCTCTTTGAAGGAGAATCCACTTCTGAGCGCCAAAGGCGGGCATCCGACGTCACCAAAAAGAAGGAGAAAGACTTTCCCACTTAGAGTCAGAAGTCCACGCTAGATGACCGATCTTTATGACCTTGAGGAAAATTACCTATCTTGAATTAATACACCAAAATAGGTTATTTCAATCGATCCACGAAAGGCATTTTTCACCACAAAGGAAGACCCTCGATCGATTATAGATAGAATCCTTTTTATAAGCAATACCGCTCTGTTATTGTTATATAGTAAACAGATCCAAGATATATCCTCTGGGATTAGAGAATATTCATCTTGACAAGAAATTATATATATATGTTAAGATATCTCTGACAAGGGCTATAGCTCAGTTCGGTAGAGCAACTCGTTTACACGTGCGCCAATGCGGGAGCTTATTATGCAATGAACATAATTAATCTTATTGCAAAATCAATGTCTTACTTCATGGATTCGAGAGAACAATAGCCTGACAAACAGTTGGTTCGGTCCGATTCTGGTGCCAATTCAGGTGCCTAATCAAATAGAACCCCTATTGATTTGATAGTTTCTAAGGTAAATATCCAGCCCACTCAATGCTAGGCGTAATGAGGATAAGGGCCTCAAAAAAACAGCTTTTCGTTCTATGAACTTTAAGGTGTATGAAGTCTCATATTCCACTCTTGCAGCGGAACGATAGAGATTCCATTTAACTTAGGTTGATTTAATTTAGGCCGGAGGCAGACCTAAGTCAAGGTAATCCTTCTTTGAAACACTTTGGTATTGCTCCTAGATAGATCTGAATACAAATAATGAATCAGAGCACATGGAGCCATCTCATTATCTTTCCGTAAAGAAAAAATATGGTGGACTAACTGATCTTTACATCCGTTGATGAAAGAGCCCAATGCAAAAAAAATGCATGTTGGGAAACAGTTCGAATCATTTCAATAATAATCAGTTTGATCGGTTTTACCGAGAAGGTCGTAGGTTCGAATCCGTATAGCCCTAATACGTTCTATTTTATTATTTTTATATAGATATCCTCCTATTTTTCCTTTAGTATTGTTTTCATTTCCTCATTAGTACTTGTTTATAGACTGGACAGTCGGTTGGTCCATAGAATAGAGAAAAAAGCATTACCACAGGCTCATTCATCGAAAATCATAGAGACTATTAAATTAAATAAAAACGAAAATGCAAGAAAAATTGCAATCCCTACCACGTAATAGTGCACCTACACGCCTTCATCGACGTTGTTTTTTAACCGGAAGACCTAGAGCTAACTATCGAGACTTTGGGCTATCCGGACACATACTTCGAGAAATGGTTTATGCATGTTTGTTACCGGGTGCAACAAGATCCAGTTGGTAAGGATAAAATACCCTTTCATATTTGTATGGTTTTCTGGAATTGATGATCGTAGAAGAGCCCTGCCCTCTTTACCATTCTGTATAAATGGACGACTATTCTATTTGTATAGATATGGTAGAGGGGCGTATCCAACCCCCTTTTATCCACTAGTTCCCCGCTCTTTAGTTTAAGAAGGTAGAGCTGTTTGGTAGCTCACAAGGCTCATAACCTTGGGGTTACGGGTTCGATTCCTACTACCCGCTCCATATTCCTTCTTTATGATATATGTATCATCCATTTGTATATGGTATATGGATTTTTTTTTCTTTCCTAAAAGAGTTTCGGTCTAACAGTTTTTTATTTATTATCGGAACAAGAGAAAAAATAAATAAAAGAAAGAAGAAAATACTAAAGAAAAGCGTCCATTGTCTAATGGATAGGACAGAGGTCTTCTAAACCTTTGGTATAGGTTCAAATCCTATTGGACGCAATCTTATTTCTATCTATTCTTTAAATAACTATACTAATAACTAAGAAAACTTTTTTGCATGATGAAAAATCTTTCTCAATGATTCCTCTTCTACTAACACGAGTTATACTAATAAATAAGAGTAGACATGCTATATTTATGTTTGTTCCTGAAGGGAAAACCGTTCAAGCTGTTCCTGAATAGCTTCCTTCAAAAGGATTTCCGCTTGCTCGGTGAATGTCTTGCTATAAGATAAAATTTCTTGGAATTGAGGTTTAGTATCTTTTAGGTGTTTACGTAACTCATCCAGAAATTTCTTTACCTGTCCAATTTCTAACGAATCAAGATATCCTCTCGTTCCGGTATAAATAGTAGCTATCTGCTCTTCCACTGGGAGAGGGTTTGATTGGGATTGTTTAAGCAATTCCCGTAATCGTCGACCCCTTTTGCCAATTGATTCTGGCTTGTTTTATCGAGAGCAGAGGCGAATTGTGCAAAGGCTTGTAACTCTGCGAATTGAGCTAGTTCCAATTTAGATTTGCCAGCTACTTGTTTCATGGCTTTAATTTGAGCCGCGGATCCTACTCTGGAAACAGAAATACCCACATTAATAGCTGGTCGAATTCCGGCATTGAATAGATCCGCGGATAAGAATATTTGTCCATCTGTAATGGAGATTACATTAGTAGGAATATAGGCAGAAACGTCTCCAGATTGAGTCTCCACTATTGGTAAAGTGGTCATACTCCCTTCGCCTAAAAGAGAATTTCATTTAGTGGCTCTTTCTAAAAGGCGTGAATGCAAATAAAAAACATCCCCTGGATAAGCTTCGCGGCCGGGGGGTCTTCTTATCTTAATAGAAGGGACATTTGGCGATAAGCTTGTGCCTGTTTGGAGAGATCATCATAAATTATTAAAGTATGCCGTTCGCGGTACATAAAATACTCAGCCAGGGCTGCTCCCGTATAAGGAGCGAGGTATTGTAATGTAGCAGGTGAATCCACCATTTCAGCTACTACAATAGTGTATTCCATGGCCCCCTCTTCATGGAAAGTAGTTACTACTTGAGCCACGGAGGATGCTCTTTGACCGATAGCTACATAAACACATATTACATCTTGCCCTTTTTGATTGAGAATTGTATCTGTGGCTACTGCTGTTTTGCCAGTCTGTCTGTCCCCAATAATTAACTCTCGCTGACCGCGCCCTATCTTCACGCACTCAAGGATCTAACTCTTTCTTTCCTGTCTTGCTTTTGTCTTGATTCTATTAGTTATCGCGGCGTAAAGGCTGGTGCTTACATATGCATATAAGAGTACGTCGCTTTCATTCCTAGCTGACCGGCGCGGAATCGGAGATCTTTTGGTCTTTTGAATCTCCAAAACTTTCGCTACAGTCTTATGCTCCCAGGGATTTAAGCTTAACTCCTAGCTCTAAGACGGAGTAGTCTTAGTAGCAGCTTAGTAGCTGTAGGATTACCTGATTCCCTTGCTTTATGTCTTTCTTACTTTCCTGCTTGACTGTTACACTAAGTGTAATCTCTATTTCCTCTAGTTCCCAATAGACTTATTTAGTATTAATAGTATTAGTGCTAGTAGCAGTGGATTTGTTGGTCTTAATATGCAAAATTACTAGATGAACCTCTCATCAAAAGTGGTATTTGCCGCAGAGTTTACAATGACATCCACTTACTTCTTCTTCGATCTCTTGGGCCACATCAGCCTTGATGCCCATGTTGGCCTTTCTGGCATCACCCACTACTGGGATTAGCTTTCTCGACATGAAGCCCTGGTAGTTCCTTCTATGGATTTCACTTAAGCATCTGAAGAGCTCTGTATCTGCTACCTGGGTGGTAGAGAAAAATAAGTTATCTGCTAATTAATTGGCCATATTTAGCAAAAACAGTAAAAAGGGTCAAAGAATAGATCATACTTCACTCTTCAATCTGTTTATTGCAGCTTCATTGTCCTTGGCCTTTGCTCTAGCGTTAGTCGCAGGAATCCCTCTTGCGTTAGTCGTAGTCATCTATTCGTAGAAATCGTAGGAAAGATCGTGGGAACCTACACCGTACCTTTCGTAGTCAATACGATTCAACCAAAGCCTTAGCAGAGGAAGGAACCGATCTGATTCCCGGAACCGAGGCAACCGAAACAGGTATCTCCACTACTGCCGTTACTGAACCGAGGACAAGGACAGCTGCCCCGCTGGGCGTAGATTTCATCCCGTTAGTGTGCATTGTTGAACCCAAAGACAAGTAGGGATTTTGATATTGATAGCTAAGGGGAGGTGGGGATACCTCTATTGAATCTATTGAATTTGTTTCATTCCGAGGTGCCGAAGCCGTTGATTCGAAACCTAGGATATTCCCTTTTATTTTGTTAGAGGAGCCTTTATCCGGATAGGAAGGTATGGTTGCTGGTATTAATCTAGCTAGTAGGAAGGAAGCCGTTAAATCCGATACTACCATTGAATGTATATACGAATCCCTTTTCGTAGCAAGGAAAAAGCCGAAACCTCGGAGCCTAATCCCGTAGAGGAACTACTTTCTATACTACATATCATGTGCTTTCCTAATGGTGGAATTGCCAAAGCTTTGGCCGGGTGGATCATTTCAGTACGAATACGGGGTCTAAAAGATACCGGTTCTACTCCCTCCTAGCATAAGGGAACCACTTCCGAGACAGCCTGTCCTTCTATTGAGCCTGATGTGGGTTCCGAGCATCATGATACGATAGATTTCATTGCTTTATACGCCGTAAAGGAGCTCGTACTGGCCAAGGAGCTCGTATTGGACCTAGGAAAAAGGGAGCTCTAGCGATGTTCTCTAGCGCTCGTTATCGTCATATCTCATATCAAAGCAATTGATTCGAATTGAATTGCACTTCTGCTCGTAACCACTACGAACCGGAAAGGAAGGAACCTATTTTTCTAGGAAGGGTTTAACCAGATGCAGACGAATCCTCCTAGATAATTTCCTTAATTCGCTACGCTCGCTACAGGTAAGGGATAGCGCTAGTGCTACGCTTTAATTTCCTTAATTCGCTCTTGCTCCTCATACTCGAACTAGGAAGCAGGGCGTAGACCAATATTTCATTATCAAAAGCATATTTCCCTGGCGTCAACCCCGGAGGGCGTGGCCCCGCAGGGCATAGAGGGGAAGTGGTTAAAACCCTTTGCTTGAATTTCCCTTGCCCGGGCGTTCCCTTCCCATGCTTGAATTCCTTTCATGCCCATGCCATTGATTTTATTCGTATTGGCCTACGTTCCTAGTGAGGAGCTAGTCTACCTCGACACAAGAAGAGGATTGAGGGGAGACGTATCGGTTCAGCAGCGTCCTTAGTAGGAGCAGAAGGGATGTAGCGAGGAGCCGAAACCTTCCGTTACGGAACCGTGGAAAAAGCCGAAACCTAGGGTATTCCCTGATCTGATCTGAACTTCAATAACAACCATTGCCTTACGTACCATTGGCTGGGAAAGGAAGGTGCCGTTTGCCGCAAGTAGATCTAGCTGATTGACTCGTTCATAGGCCAAAATCAATGCATCGAACCCTTTGCCGATCAAAAGATTAGGAACCGTCCTCCTTTACCAGATACCCTTGCCGAAGAAGGGGTAATTCGCTCTAAATATCTCGTACGTATGTTTCCTAGGATCTACTACGTTAAAAAGTATTGGCATTAGATTTATTTTGCGAGGATTGAACCTGATCTTTTCTTTGCTTTTACGATGTGGTATACAACTAGTATATCCGAAACTAGTCATCGCTTCGCTGGGTCGCTACGCTCGTCCTGTCCTCTACTCTAGCGCAAGGTCTGAATCGCTTTAGTTGGCGCTAAATATCCATTGGGTGGGTATTTAATTACTTGAATTTCATTGCTTTAGGAGCCGTGATTGAGGGCAGGCCTTTCCCCCACTTCTGCACTCTTATCTGAAGATAAGGATTAGGATTTAATTAAGGCACGTCAGCGGAGTTGCGAACAAAAAGAAACGAAAGCAAAGTCAAGTCATCGCTGTTCCGATTTAGAGGAGGGTTGCCGTAGCCGTTAGCAGGGAACCTAACCCATAGCCGACAGGAAGCTTACGATTAGGAACCGTAGCCTATCTTTTTTTTTTAACAACTATTCTCTAGCGCTAGGGGACTAGCTCGTCTCGTAGGAGCAATTCTTTAATCGTGGGAAGCGTAGTCATATCTCTATGATAACGTTCCCTTGATCACGAGTTGGAAGAGGTAGGATTGCGTAGGTCGTATTTCTTACTTGGTGTAACCCGGAGGGGAACTGGTTAAAACCCTTTGCTTTTATTCTCAATCCCTCTCATCCTTCTGCTTAGACGGGCTTTCTCCCAAGTTTATTTAAAAAGATAGAAGAATAGATCATACTTCAATAAGACAGGCTTTATCTGGTAAAATGCATTCCTCTGCATCTAACTAAAAGGGGTTGCTAATATCTCCCTTGCCACCGAAAGTTCATTCAGCTGAAGTGCGACCAACATGTCACTACCACTTCTGGCGATAGATTGCTCCCCACGCTAGACTGATCGATAGGATCCTTTTGAGGTGTAGTCATAATTGCCTTCTTAGGCTATACTTTCTTGACTAAGGAACTTCTATTCTATTTATTGCTTTCTTTGCTCTTGCTGGTCTCGATACAAAGAAAGAAGATAGGCTTCCGTTCTTCTTGATCTTACGCCAACTCAACTAGATTAGCTAGTGACGATAATAGTTTCAAGAGAGAACTGCTTCATTCACCCGAGGCTCTAACTTGACTAAATACGATAGGGGTGGCTGGTTTTTAGACTTAATTACTCCTTGCATGCCCGCCCGGCTCACTACTTCATCTTACCTTGCTTATGAAATTCCTTAGGGCGGCAGGAACGAATGAGACTGACTTTCCTTCTGCAGGTCGTCCTTCGGGGATATTTATTTTTTCATGCAGTCCCTGGTCTAATTTTCATACTCAGAAAGAAGGAACTCAACAGGTTTTCTGGGTGTGCCGGTGCATCTGCTATCTACCCAGATGGTAATTCTCTTAAAAATGGAGTATAATAGTAACTTGTGATTTTTTCTGGTATTTATGCTTTATTATTTGGTCTCAAATTATGAAATTCAGCGTGGGAGATGTGACGAGATTTCATTCCAGAGGAAGAAAGGGATTATTTCATTGTTGCGGGGACATCAAAGGTACTGTAAAATGCACAATAGCATGTTGATTTGACTTATTACTTTGCATGATGAATTTCCTAGGTGAACTCATGTAGATAGCAGCAGCTAAAATATATATGGACAACGTGGGGGATGATGAGGGCACAACTCCTGCAAAAGAAATAGAAAATCTTAAGAGGAGAAGATGAAAAATTGGCTCTTGTCATAATCTCTTATATCTTTGAGAAGAGCTGGGGTCTTCTTCCACCTCTACTCCAGGCTGTGGGCACTAGTAAGAGTATCTTCGCCCCCTCCCTCTTTTTCTTCAGGTAGGAAAGAGTAGTCAGCAGGATTTGGCAAGCCGAAGAATGAATTCCAAGTGCTCTCTTCTAAGGTGAAGTAATGACTGAGTCCATGTTTGTCCACCGGAATGGCTGACTTGATCTTCCCATCATCCATCTCTATAATTATCTTTTCTTGCTAACTTTACGGAGACTGAGATCCATGGTATAAACCTATTTTCCTCAAGGTTCAGCTTGATAAGCCGTAGCTTTCTATCTCGCTCTTCTCTTCAGCATTCCATCCCTGGGGCATTTAACCTTGTTTTTCCCTTGTGAACCGCCTATGTAAATCCACGATCTTTAGGCAAATTTGAATCAATCATCGCTCCAGTGAGTAACGTATTTTTTGGACTTGTAATAATAGCCTTGTCCAGTAGTGAAGTACTAACTTCTTTACTTTGCTTGCCCTGTCCGCCTTTCGGGAAGCCTACTTGGCGATGAACAAGACTTTGAAGGTCGAGTAAACTATTCGAAGGATCGCCGATTAAGTTATCTTTATTGATGTTGTAGAGTCCGTAACTGGTCTTTTCTTTGGGAATGGTAACCTTACCCCGTGGTCAAACTCTTGTCTTGTGGGTGGTCAATCTCAAACTCTTTATTAATATAGGCGGATATTCTAAGAAGGCTAATAATCATTCTCCAAAATCCTTGCCTAAATCTGCGCCATCGGTGTCCGTCTAGTGAAGATAGCTAATGGATTCCTCCCCAAGCTTTTTTCTTATTAGTTGCCTCAGCACCCGAGTAATAGACAGTGGGACTAGTTCTTAGTAGGCAAGCACCTCCTTGAGTGTCCAGTGTCAAAAGAATGCCAGGACCAGCCGATCCATCCAAGGTGAATGAGCCGCACGCGCCTCTTGAGCTACTCAATTCTCTCTTCAAGATCTTAGTAATCTTCATCTAGCGCCTAGGTATTTACTCATACCTCGGGTTACACCTTTTTCAACCTCAGTATGTTCGTGACCTTTTGGTTCGTAGTAAAATGGCTGGAGCCAAATCGTGCCTCACACCTATAATACCTGGTGAAGCACTTTCTAAGTTTAGTGGTACACCAATGAACGATCCCCACCTCTATCGTAGTGCTCCCCAATATGCTACTATCACCAGACCAGATATCACCTTTGCGGTTCACAAGGCATCGCATTTCATGCATCAGCCCACTGCACTGGACAGCGTTAAAGCGTGTTCTGCCTTATCTCAAACAAAGGTAATGGCATTCACATCTCGACCCGCTCGCCTCTGGAAAACCATGCCTATAGCGACGCAGACTGGCCCGTCCTTTAGGCACCTTTGGAAGGCAGGGGGCAACCCAGTTTTTAAGGTAAAGTACCCATTTATTCACCCAATCAAGTCAGCAGGATCCACAGAAGCAGTCTTTTCCACCACATCTCCCGGGCCATCGAATAAGATTTGATTTGTTTACGAGCGTATCTTTAGACTAAGATTTTCAGAAAGAGCGAAGCAAGCCAGCCGTCTACTTTCCCAACTTAGTATTATAATGAGCCAAAGCCAGCCGAAGAATCTTTTGGTTGTGTCCTCATGGGTAGTGTCCCTTAGTTTTTAGTATAGCCGGAATTACAAACTTTCAATTAGAATTGAATAAATCCGCCTAGAAAAAGTAATTCCTTTTATCGGCTCACCTATTTGCTGATGAATCTTACTTGCTTGTTGGTAGCGGAGGGTTGGTTTTTTCAGTTCCTTATTTGCCCACCTTCTCTACTCGAAATGGTAACCAGACCTTACAATTCAAATCTCTTAGACTAGAGCTCCCAGGATAAGATTTTTTTTTCTATCGAGCGAGCCAGCTATAGGCCCACCAGCCAGCGCCAGGTTTGGATATGCAAGTTTCGTGCCAGCCAGTCCATGACCCTCCCCGGCAAGTCAATAATCTTTTTCCTCTTCAAGTGAGGAAGAAGTGTCAAAGTCTGTGATCTAAGTACCTGTTCTCTCAGTACCTTACAGTAGTGAATACCCTGTCTTGTCTTGTTAGAAGGAGATTTTTGCTATTAGATAGCCTTGTCAGTCAGGATTTTAGTTGCTTCTTTGCTTTGTAGGCGGATACTGAATTCGCTCTCTGTAGGTTATGGGTATCGGGTCAACCTTCCTTATCGGGGAACCCTTCCTTCTCAGCTTTTACTTCAGGGCTTTTCACTGGTATCCGTCTTTCACTTAAGCTAAGCCATTGGCATGACCATTCGTTCTGCCCGATCGTCTTACTCTTTTTTCTACAGCTGCAAGGATCTCGCAATCAATGGCTCAGAAAGCAGGTTTCTGTTTGGTGTGGAGCTCCGTGAAGAAGCAAGTTCAATTACTCAAACGTTGGAACTATTGTAAAACACATTCCATTCCGTCGCCCAAGTCAGATCATTGCCTACGGGCCACGAGGCTTAGCTTATGAGGCCTGCGGAGGTCCCTTGGTCTCATACTGGTGTGAACAAGTCGGTTGTTATCATGCCCAAAGAAGCCACAAGTATTTATTGAATCTGCTTTTTAAGGTCGATTAAGCCTTGTCTGAATGTCATCCTAGTCAACTGGTATCAAAAGTGAGAAATAGGCGAGATTCGTCTAAATAAACAGGGCTTGTCTCGTTGATTGTACTATCCCCCCCTGCCCAACAGGAACTGGAACTGGAACTGAAGCTCTTGCCTTCTTTTTCAATTAGTTGCTTGATGGAAAGCAATAGGCAATCGGCTGGATTGCACATCCAACCTGTTCACTGATTTATGCTGCTGGCACTTCTGAAACCAGAGCTGGGTTAGGTAGCGATCAGATAATATTTATTCAGCGAAAATCCACTTTTTGGAAAAGAATATTTCAATTCAAGTTTGACGAAATTATTTGCAACATATGGAATTATACATCGTATATCGTGTCCTCACCTCAACAAAAGGGTATCGCTGAACGGAAGCATAAGAATATAGAAAACGTTATCCGCAGTCTTCTTGTGAAAGCTTGCATTTATCCTATCCTATTGGGTCGAAGCATTGCATGTAGCCATACATCTTACAAATCACATACCATCTTGTTCCGTTCGAGCTGGTCAGTGTATATATCATATTTTGCATGGTCATGTGCCCAATGACATACATCTTATTCGTACATTTGGTTTTCTATGTTATTGTCTCTAGTGTAGAGTTTTTCCTGTCATATGGCCCACTCTGAACTTTACTACCAAAACATCTACACTGCATCAAGCCACGTTGTAAGCTTGCTTTGATGTTTTATTACATTCAAGAAAGCACTAGATATTCCATTGGAATGAGATTCTAATCTAGGTCCATCCGTCCATGACAAGATCAGGAAAGGGCCATCCTTACAAGATCACAGATGAATGAGAGGTGCTTGTAACTGTGCCAATGACTTTAGCATTCTATTGAATGAAATAGAAAGTAAATCTCATTCTTGACTGTCGTCTACTGCCTACCACTAGATTCTTTATCTGTCAATTCCTACTCCTACTACCTGTCAGAACAATGACAGTTAGCTACGAGAATGTCAGAAAAACGAAACTTTATACCCGCGTTACCGATTTGCACTACGGTGAGTTCCGAGACGAAGCTTGCCTACCCTTTGAAACAGCATGGGCCTGCTACTATTCATGTAACGTTCCACTAACCTCTACTAAACATTCTATCCTACTAAATTGGCCACAGTTGGCAGAGAGCGAGGTTGTCCGACAAAACTAGATATGTTCAGCAAGCAAAGAGATTGCCTAGGGCGAAAGCAAATAATCAAGAGAAGAAGAAAATAAGTGTTTAAAGCCTAAGCAAAAGATATAATTAAGTATTGCCATAACCTATGTACTAAAGCGAACTAGCGAAGAAAGGCGAAGAATGGCTTTGTTCAAGCCCAAGCAATTTCAAAGTAAAAATCTCTCTCTGAGAAAGCATTCAATCTTTCATCTTTATATTCTATATCTGCTTGTTTCGAGTCCTTCTTTTACTTTATCCTTCCTTTCTTTTATGATTGTCTTTCGTTCCCTTGGCAAGGAAGTTCTGATCATTGCATTGCATTGGCATTCCATGTTTGCAGGCAGCTCTTATTGAGCCGGAGAAAGCTACTTTACCCCGAAATGTAATTACTAGCCAACGCCTGGACCAACACGTTCGCTCATCTCTGCTGAAACTGACAAATGCGCTTTTACGTTTTAGCCCCCGCATCTTTTATTCTAGATGCTCATCTAAGTACATTGCATAGGTTCGAACGAATGCTGAGAAGTCCCATGCATCAGAGCGAGACTTGTCACGAAAATCCGACATTTTAAGCATTATAGTCCCGCAACGTGTCGTGAAGAACACCTAAACATGTTATGGATTATGTGATGAAATATCATATGTTCTACATAAACTATGTTAAACACAACATGACATGGAAATTACAGAATATGGTAGGTATTGAAAGTCTTATGCATTCAGCAAAAACATAGATCTGCATTTCTAGCACAATGCAATTTCAGCAAATTTAAATTTCATTTTTTTTTCTTGTCTCATTCAAGTTTTGAACAATAAATAAACCTCTTCACCTTCTTTTTGAATTGTGACACATGAAAGACGGGATGGATCAAAGAGCCTGGGGGGTAGTTTAAGTTTGTAAGCAACTATACTAATCCGTTCGATCACAGTGAGGGGCCCGCCCGTAATACCGTTCAGCTTGAGAGACTTACGCAATGCAATCGATGTCTGCCGGTATGGTTTTAGTTTAAGGTATACCTCATCCCCGATTTGAAACTCTCTTTCAGTTTTCTTCCTATCGGCATAGAATTTCATCCGGGCTTGTGCCTGGGATAGATTTTCCTTCAATTTGAGTAGAGTAGAGTGTCTCCCCCTCAACAACTTGTCTACTGTTGCCACTCTAGATGTAGGGGTACTGGAAAACATCTGTTCGTTTCGGTGGGCGCTGTCTATAGGGCGACTTCTGGGTCCGAATCAGAAAGGGAGGTTGCAGAAACAGCAGTTGAGAGGTTTTCGAGCACGCGAGAATTTTAGTTCTAGAGGGCCCACTAAGTCGCGGGCTTTTGAGGGTTCCTCATATAGCGGGTAAGCTGGGCCAAATTAGTTTCTACGAAAGGGATCCAGCAAGAAAGGTGTTTTGATTGTGGTGGCGAACATAGTACTTGGGAATGCAGGCGGTCAACCGGTGCTTGTTGAAATTGTGGGCAGAAGGATCATAAGAAGCTTTATTTTCCTCGGTCAACTCAAACCGCTCAATCGATTCCTAGTTTCGTGCCCCTACCGCCCAGAGTTTCGAAAATTTAACCTAGGTCAATGGTCCCAGCAACCCCTGCCTATCAATCCTTCAGAGGATACTTTGGCGGACAGCGTGGCGGGCGAAGGCCACAAATGCGGAGCCAGTAGCATGCTATGACGCAGTAGGATGCTCAGGCATCGAAGACCGTGAAGGTACATTAGTTGGACCTGCAAAAGCCCATGTTTTATTTGATTCGGGTGCATCACATTCTTTTTTTTTCATCTACTTTTGAAAAGAACCAGCTGACGCCCCCTTGTATACCCCTAGATTCGTCCTTGTGGAAACTCCAGTAGACACTGAGATATTGGTAGATCAATGGTGTGTGAATTTTCCCGTTCGAATTGAAGGTAGGGATATGCCCGGAAACCTTTATTTCCTAGATATGCATTACTTTTATGTCATTTTAGGGATGGATTGGTTGAACAAGAAAGGAAGAAACCGCATCGGCTCTTTCTCTGCTATGGGCTTCTTGATTGCTACGAGCGTACCTCAGGGCTCATATATTATCTTCTTTTTCTTACGCTTCTTTCCTCGGGGTGGGATCTCCGTACGGTGGTAAACCTCCTTGCTGCTGAATTCTAATATTCTCTACCTCCCCAAAACCTACTTCTCCGCTATTGACCGAGAGGCTCATGCTTGTGGTAAAAATTCTTACAGTTTCTTGTGGGAATGAGCAGTTCGAAGATATCCATTTTACTCATTTCTCCATACTGGGTCATCTAGGAAGCAGGAATCTTTATCTCTGGTAAATACTACTTACTCACTACTTAGGTAGGGAACAAGCCAGAGAATCTTCGAAAGGAATGGAAGCTCAATCAATGAATTCATCAACTTCAGAAGCAATCGGGCATTCATTCACTACTTTCAAACTTAAAATCAGGTGGGCACAGAACATCAACATCGAAAAGTCAACGTTCCTGAAAGAGGTTCATCACGAATACCATCAATATCAACCGGAGGAGATCATATGCAAGAAGCTCTTTCCAACGACAATTTTTCTTCGAAAGGAGTACCAGCATGAACCTAGGTCGCTCAAGAGGTACTTTGTGTTATACCTTAGACCTTACCAGATCCAATTGCTGTGCAAAGCTACTTATAAATAAGGGTTTCCTTTTTCCTTTTGTTGTACCTAAATGTTTCACTCTCAATCTTCCTCCATTACTGAAATGTCAACATTAAGCACCAAGAAAATGAAGAGACACTACATAGATAAGGAGGTATGGAATAAAGCAAGCCTTTCTTTTTTTTTTTTTTTCATAGCCCTCGTGAGGGAATCAATCATGGGCAGATGAAGTCCCCGTGCTGCTTTTTTAAATAATGCGTACAGGAAGGATGGGCTCCGGGTCACTCTCTTCACTGATGCTTCGAAGCTTCCACCTTGAACTCGTCAAAGCAAACCTACTGAATGTTGAATCTCGATCGATGTCAGAAACCAACCGTAGAAAGAGAGGTCGAAGCACTTGATCACTCGTTCAGCTCGTTTTTCGCTCGTGCCTGTATGAATTGCATAAGTCATTGTGTTTTGGCGGTGGAGAAGTACAGAAGTAAACAGTCTGTTAGTATTTAGTTGTGCGAAGCGTTGTTGACAAGACTTACTCAACTCACGACTTTCACCTGCTTCCGGTGACAACTACCACTCTCTTATGAATGGGAGAGTATGGGAGAGTAGAGTACCAAGACATAGGGATTAGCCAGCGAAGGCGGTTTATTTAGTACCAAATAAAATATACGTATTTATAATTCTTTTCAGTCAGGACAGTTCAAAGGCACGAGAGATAAGGAAAACTTAAAAGCTTCTCAAACCAGAGTAGGAATTCGATCAATCGCTATCAATGCCAGGAGGCAGATCAAGATTCATGGGAACGAGAACCTTTTCCGAGAAGAGTCAAGCGAGGGATAGGATAGATGAATAGGTTTAAGCCTTTATCCGCTTTTAGGGATTCATTTACAATTTCTAAGGCTTCGTTTTTCTCCGGCAAGCTGCTAGGGAAGCATTTATTCCCAAGCGATAGGGCTTATAGTTCAGATTGATGCCTTAGTCCACTCGGAAGATAGAACTAATAATGGAAAAAGATATGCTTAAGAACTCCAACAGTAAGTTGATCAGTTACTATCGGTAGGGACGGGAGACAAAACTGCCACTGATGGGAAAGCGATAAGAAGCCTGAAAGCGATTCTTACACAAGATACGATGACAGGAAGGGAGTTCGATCAGGAATGGAACCGGAGAATATGAAATTGGCTCTCGACCCAGGCCTTGCTTTGTTTACCTGTCCTATCGTATCGAATAAGGTTTCCTAGCCTAGCCCATCTCGGTGTCTGCTACCGAAAGAGAGAATTGGTCTAAGGGCAGCTTAAAACCAGCCCAACCTCTTCATGGTCACATCCCCTTTTCCGACGCTTTTATTGTTATAGACCGCTCACTACCCCTTTTCTTCTCTATGTAAGACTAAATAATGAAATACAAAGAATGGAAGAAAGGGCCAAAGCAATTGTTTGTCTTGCATTGCAGCAATCAAACCAAAATCAAGTATTAAAGGCTGTTGAAACACTTCTTTTCTTGGGAGCTAGGCTACCAAAGCTGTTTCAGTCCCTGCCCATAATTCAGCACATAAGGCAGACCTTGAACCAAGGTTATACATAGATCCTTTGATCTCCACAGCAATCTCTGACTATACCACCGGCAGCAGCTCTAGAGGCACAGGGCGAAGAGTAAGCATCTAACTGAAGTTTGACAACTTGGAAAGATGGCCCAGCCAATGTTAATGATTCTTTTATCTGGGATAACTTGCTGGGAATTCACTAGAGCTCCTGAAGCCACTTGATCCTTATAGAGGTCTATCATTTGGCTAAAAAGATCCCTGCGTGCATTGTCTTCATTACCCAAATAGAAAGCATTCCTGTACCGGCAGTGAAGTTCGTGCTAAATGACCGAACGAAGGTATCCGCTTGCGAGTCTGATCAAAGAGTTGCCGGGTTCATTATGCTCTTCTTCCTGAAAATGGGAAGTATTATGAAGTTTAAGTCCTGTGCTGTAGTTAATTCCCTTTGTCTTAAGTGATCTATTAGAGAGCTTCCCTGTGACCGCCCGAAGGGTAAGAAAGAGATGCTCCGTGTAGCTAACCCCAAGTCTGGTATTTGAAAATAGGTTTCTGACGTCACTGCCTTTCATGCCAAGCTTGACGCTCTTGCTCTTGCATAGGCGGTGGGCGGATCAATTTGTGTAAACGATCGCTTTCTTTCTATGTCTCCCAATCGATGCGGTACTGCCAATCGTAGACTGGTGACCGGGGAATGAGAGCTCCATACACCATGATTCATGGAGTCTTTCCTCTCGTTTTTAGGTTGTTTGTGTATATACCCAACTGTAGGTCACCTATGTGACCAATCCTCACCATTGGTTTCACAGCACTTAGTAAGCATACGTTTGAAGACCGAGTTGGTTGATTTGGTCTGTCCATTCGCTCTAGGAGGGGCTCAACTTCCTTTGAGCTATGAGAAAGGGGAGCGCCTTCTTCTTTTTTTCAGGGATCTCCTTGGCTACAAAGAGAGCTATGGAGCCTAGCTGAAAGCTTGACAAGGCCTATTTAGTGTATTCGGCCACCCAACCACTCGCAGAAAGAATGGGGCATTCAAAACCAGACAGGGATTCCTTCTCCTAGGGTTGCTCTGAGGTAACCGCTCGTCTTGATGCTGGCAGTCAAGAAGGCAAAGAGTTGACTTCTACTTCTGAAGTGTAAGGAGTTGACCTTCCTTCGCCTATCTCGGATTCTGCTACAGATTGGAACAATAGTTTACATTCGCTTGGGAATACCAAATAGAATGCAGTCGAGACAACCACAAGTAGAGGAACGACCGACACAGCTGGCATGCCCCCTTCGATCCATCTATCTAAACATCGTTCTACTACAGAACTGAGTTCATCATAGCAGCCAGCCTCGGTAAGGTTAACTAACAACTTGACGACTCACTGCACTCGAAAAAGATAGCAAAGCGACAATCGGTCGGTATGGGTGGAACCTAGTATAGCTGCGCTTTCTTTTCTTCTTCTTGGTCTAGTCTATCTACCCGTCTCTAAGTAAGCCCCTCACCTTCCCTTTTTGGAGTAGAGGTCAGAGGCTAGTGCGGGTAGCCCTGTCGGAAACTAGAAAGAAGAGGCTGATGCACCTGCCCGGCGGTGGGTGGGTTCAGCTCGATCAACTGGGATAGGAGTTTTTTCTCTATCTTGCTCCATGGTGTTCAAGCAGTGCGTCCAGAAAGCTGTGATTCATGGGAGGGAGCAGCTTCAATAGCTTTGGCTGTGAAAACTCTTGGTCTTGGAGCATCAGTGTCATCAGTTCACCCAAGATCAGCACAGGACAAATAACTACTAGGTTTGTGCCTGAAAAGCGTCTTGCGTGACGGGGAAAGAGTGGAAAAAGAAAGAGATTTATCAGCTATGGAATCTGACAGGTATCGGTATTGAACAGAGGGGGCTGTTCACAAAGCATCCCATGGTGCGCTCCGAGGAGGGGAAAAAGTCTCGGGCGGTATGGAGGGTCCCGGCTTGCCTACTGCTTTGTTACCAGAGCTGGATCGATTTCATCTTTTCCCAGTGCCCATGCTCCTACTACTACTTATGCTTATGCAGCTATTCAACCTCCCATAGATGGTAATGGTGCTTCCCCAGCAGCTGTTCCTACTCCTTTGGCTGGTGCCAAATCAGGTGACTTTTAAGTTGAAGCTTGCCCGCAGAACGATGTAACCATGCTGGCAGTACTATGATTGCCTTAGAGCGCAGATGTCTCTG